TACTTTTTTGCTTTTACTTTTTTTTACTTTTTTTTTTGCTTTGTTTTTACTTTTTTTACTTTTTTTTTGCAAAGCAAAAAAAAAAGCAATGCAAAAAAAAAAGCAAAAAAAAAAAGCAACGCAAAAAAAAAGGCGAAGCGCATTGCTTTGCTTTTTTTTACTTTTTTTTTGCAAAGCAAAAAAAAAAGCAAAGCAAAAAAAAAGTAAAAAAATAAAAAAGTAAAAAAATACAAAAGTAAAAAAAAACAGGCAAAAAAATGCAAAACAGCAACAAAAAATAAAGAAAAATTCTGAACTTTTGTTCTCAAATTGAATGTTCTCAAATCGAAGAAAAGTTCAGAAATTTTCCAATTGAAAAAATATTGGGGCTCTGCCCACTGGTTTTTTTTTTGCTGGTGACTTTTGACAAAAGTCACCAGCAAAAAAAAATGCAAGGCCCCAGGAAAAAATAAAGTGGCATAGAAAGCACACTTCAATTAGTCTAAAGGTCTCATTGATAATACTGGTTCATCTAAACGGTCAATACCTTTTTCAAATCCAGCAGCAGCAGCACGTGCACGTCCAGCATGCCATAGGTGACCTACAAATTTTTTTTATTGTTTTTTTTTTCAATTTAAACTAAATTTACTAAAAAAAATAGATTGGAAATTTTTTTTCACCATATTAATTCAAAAAAAAAATTAATCTTAAATAAATTAAGAAATAAATTAAAAAGTCAAATATTTTTAATATTTTTTCTTCTCAAATTGATTGAAATTGAAAAAATAAAATAAAGAATTTGTTAATTTATTAATGTATGAATTTATTAATGTATGAATATTTTCATACTTTTATTATGGGCGAACGACGGGGTTCGAACCCGCGAATGATGGAGTCACAATCCATTGCCTTACCACTTGGCTACGCCCGCCAGAAAACATGTTATCAGAGAAATCTTGTCAGAACAATTTTATTTAAAATGAAATTTTAAATTGTTAATTAAAAAAACGAAAATAGAAATTCATTTTTTTAATTCTTTACTCTTTGTTTTAGCTAGTTGTATTTGCTGTTTTACTTCTATTATACAGAAAATAATAACACTTTTGCAAAAAAAAAGATACTTTTTAAAAAACTTCAAATTTTAAAAAATTCTCAAAAAAAATTTTTATTTAAATCAAAAAAATAAATTTTGAGAAATTCAAAAACAAATAAAATATTTCCAAAAAAGCAAAATTCTAAATTTATATAAAAAATTTTAAGATTTTTTAAATGATTATGATTTAATTGTATTAATGGAATTAAAAAAAAATATCCTTGAATTATAAATGAATTATAAATTTTTGTAATAATCTATATATATATTAGTTGAAATTCAATTGAAGGATGATTACCTTTCAAAATTCTCATAATTATGCTTTTAACTCTTTAAAACTTAAAAAAAAAAACTTAAAAAAAAAAACAAAAAAAATTTATTTATAAAACTCACTTAAAAAAAAAATATTTTTGAAAAAAGTCATTGATTTTTAAAACGAAATAATGAAAAAAAGTCTTTATTTCTATTTTTTTTTAATTTTGAAAGACTGGTTTATTTCTCTTTAGTTTTTCAAAACAAAGAGAAAAGCATTTTTTTCTATTTTTGTTTTATACAATAAAATTGCTTTTTTTTTAATTTTTAGTAATATATAATACTCCTTGTGGGGGAAACCCTGGGAAAAAAAGAAGCCCTGTGGGATTTCAAAAAAGCTCATTTGAAAAATGACTTGCAAGTGACTCAAACAAGAAGCTCAACTTCAAACTTCTTGACTCAATAGTTAAAACTAATCTATATAGAATATACAAAAATTAATTGAAAAGAGATAAAGCCTGAAAGGGGAAGGGGGACCTCTCCCCTTCTTACAGAATAAGAAAGTCATGAGTCTTCATTAAAAATTCAAATAAAAATTAAAAATTCAAATAAAAACAATTCAGTCAAAGATTCAGGGTCCCAGGGGATTTATACCCCCAAAATGGGGGTTTTTTCTCTACACAGTTTGTATTTTTGAATCTATTGATTGAAAATTCAAATTTATTTATTGAAAGTTCAATTTGAAAATTGAAATTTATTAATTAAAAGTTCAAAAATAAAATTTATTGATTGAAAGTCCAAATACAGTGAAGGGGCCTTTTAGGCCGCATTCCACTAAGAATGGGAGCTATAGATACTAAACTCTTTTTTTTACTTAATTGATTGCTAATTCAATTGAAAATTGAAAATACAAATACAGTTTAGGTCTTCTTAGGATATCTATATGTCCTATCCATACCAAAGATTTCCAAAGACCAAAATCTTGATTTTTCATTTATTGATTGAAAAATTCTATTGATTGAAAATTCAAAATCAAAACAGTTCAGGAGCCTCCCAGGCCCCTGAGTTATTCCTAATTCTAAATGGTCTAGATAGTCGACAATTTTTTTCTAAACACAAATATTTTTTTCAATAAAATAATTTCAAAGTTCTATTGAAAACTTTATTTCATTGAATAATTTTTGATTAATGGATAAAAATTTTCTATTTTTTTATTCTTGTTTTTTTGCAAAATAAAAAAACATCCTTTTTGTAAAAGCAAAAATTGTAAAAGTAAAATAAAGACCAAAAAAAGTAAAAAGAAAAGGCAAAGCCCCTTAATTTTCTTTTTGCTTTTTTTTTTGAAAAAAAAAGTTTGAAAAAAACAAAAGCAAAAAAAAACTCAAAGCTTTCTCTTCTTACCCTTTATCCCTCAAAAAGAAAAGGGCAAAACCCCATTTTTCCCTTTGGTTTTTTTTGCTTTGCAAAAAAAAATAAAAAATAAAGGGAAATGAAAAGCAAAAAAAATCGAACAAGTTTTTTAAAGAGCAAAGTTAATTAAAAAATTGTAATTTTATGTGCACTGCACACCAAATATTTTCTTTGATTTTTTATTAATCTTTTATTGAATTAATCTTTTATTGAAATGAATTTTTTGAAAAATAGTCTGTTTGAAAAATTTATTGTTAATTATTTTTATTTTTTATTACCATATTGTGAAAATTACTTTTCATGATAGAAATATAAATTGTTTTCTTAATTTATAAAATAAAACAAAGAAAAAAAATAAAATTTTTCAATAAAAAAATATAGACTGTACTTATTTTTTAAATGTTTAGTTCAAAGGTTGAAACCTTTCTTTATGTTTAAAAGATAAAAATTTAATTTATTTTATAAGTTATTCAAGAATTTTTTTAACCAGTTGGTGTATTTCAACCATATAAATTTTACACGCGCTGCACATGAAAATTTCAATGTGAAATTTTCATTCAAGAGCTAATCAAAAAAGAAAAATAATACTAGTCATCTTTTTGAGTAGATTTTGGAAATCACTGATATTCAGAATAATTTTTTTTGCAGTTTTCCAATGCGCAGAGTGCAAAAAAACATTAATCAAATTTTAATTCTGATCAAAAGTCTATGCATTTAATTTGATTTGTTTTCACGCACTCTGCGCATTAATAAAGAGTAAGTAAAAAAACTAATAGTTTTCATTATAAAACCTTCTTTAAAAAATCTTTTTGTTCACTAGTTTTTATTTTTTTTCTTTGGTATATTAAATTTAATGTTTTTATTTCAATTGAGAAAAGCTTATGCAAGAGAAATTTCTCAAAATTATACATCGAATAATCTTTATTAGACTAAAATTTGACATTTTTGAAATCTATGTTATTTTATTAATTAACAAGAGTTCATTTGAATTCATGAAAAATCTTTTAAAGATTCGGAGAATTTTAAATTTTGATTTTTTTTATACTATGACAGCTATCTTAGCTAAAAACGAAGCATCTAGCCTTTGGGCACGTTTCTGTGAGTGGATCACTTCTACTGAAAACCGTTTATACATCGGTTGGTTCGGTGTTATCATGATCCCTACATTATTAACTGCTACTTCTGTATTCATCATTGCTTTCATTGCTGCTCCTCCAGTAGATTCCTTTTCGGTGTCCTGTACAAGTTTTTTTTCAACTTGTATTTTGAATTGGGTGAAATGCGAAAATTTAGATAAATTTTTTGAGAAAAAACTAGAAACAAATTTTCATTTTTTATTTTATGACAACACAATCCTTATTCATCCTTATTTATGCAAGTCCAATAACAAATCCTAAATATCTTGCTAAAACAAAGCCATTAAATATTTATGATGCTTATATAGATTATTTAAGAAACCGACCTCTTAATTTGACAAATCCTAATTTCGTTCTTGAAGAACATCATGTAGTATCATTTCATAAATCAAAAATGAAACGAAATTCACCTGAAGATAAAAATCAAGAAAAAATTCTTTTTATTTATGAAGAACATTATTTTGCACATTTTTATCATTTTTTAGTTTTTCACCTCCTAGGTGATTTAATGTTTCTTCAATTACGAAAAAACATAAATGCAAATAAAATAACTTTAGCTCGACAACTTGGAGGCAAAATTGTTGGAAATTTAAATACTCTTGCACAACAAGAGCAAAGACGCAACCATTTAAAATTAAATGTTCAAAATTTAAATCCATCAAAAGCTAGCAGTGTTGGAAGCGTTTCCCAAAAAGCTCATTCATCAAAATTAGGAAAAACTTATGGTCGAAAAGCTGGAATGAGTCGGCAAAATCCTATTACAAATGAATTACAAAACCTATGTATTGGGTTCATGACAGTGGAGCTGAAATTTTTTTTTGAAAAAGCAGAAACATTAGAAGAAATTCAAAAAAATATTAAATAATAGTGGCTCTGAGAGTGTAAGTTTACAAGTGATTTAAGTGACTTTTTAAGAAAAGTCAGTAAAAAACGTTATGGTTGGATTCTTCTTGATGAAAAAAACAAAAAAGAAGAAAAGGATTTATGATTTATAAAAAATCATAAATATTGGAAATAAAGTAAAAAAAGTTCTCAAAAAAAAAATAAAAATTCGCAACAGATTTTAAAGTTTTTTTTTTCAAAAAAACTTTAAAAATGTTCAGAGACTAAAACACAATTTTAGAAAAAAAAATGAAAAGATTGTGTAATTAAAGTACCTAATAAATAAAAGAAATTTTATTTAATGACATAGTCCAATTTTTGTTTTTGAATTTTTCAAAAACAAAAGTCTGATCGATGGTATCCGTGAGCCAGTTTCTGGTTCATTATTATACGGAAACAACATCATCTCTGGTGCTGTAGTTCCTACATCTAACGCTATTGGTCTTCACTTCTACCCAATTTGGGAAGCTGCTTCTTTAGATGAGTGGTTATACAACGGTGGTCCTTACCAATTAATCGTTTGCCACTTCTTCTTAGGAATTTGCTGCTACATGGGTCGTGAGTGGGAATTATCTTACCGTTTAGGTATGCGTCCTTGGATCGCTGTAGCTTACTCTGCACCAGTTGCAGCTGCTACTGCTGTATTCATCATCTACCCTATCGGACAAGGTTCTTTCTCTGACGGTATGCCTTTAGGTATTTCAGGAACTTTCAACTTCATGATTGTTTTCCAAGCTGAGCATAACATTTTAATGCACCCATTCCACATGTTAGGAGTTGCTGGTGTATTTGGTGGTTCATTATTCTCAGCTATGCACGGTTCGTTAGTAACTTCATCATTAATCCGTGAAACTACTGAAAACGAATCTGCTAACGAAGGATACAAATTCGGTCAAGAAGAAGAAACTTACAACATCGTAGCCGCTCATGGTTACTTCGGACGTTTAATCTTCCAATACGCTTCATTCAACAACTCTCGTTCATTACACTTCTTCTTAGCTGCTTGGCCGGTAGTTGGTATTTGGTTCACTGCTTTAGGTATTTCAACTATGGCATTCAACTTAAATGGATTTAAAATGAGTCCCTTCTATTAAAAATTTACAAATTTTTAATGTCGAATATGAAGTGAATTGCGTAAATTGGTCTTCTATAAATTTAACTGGTTTTATCAAATAATTTTAATATATATTTTTATGAACACTTCTCTTCCTAGTAATCTGCAAAGTGCAGAACAAGTGTTTCATTATATTGAAACAATAAATAACGTTTATATAGAGTTTATTCATCAAAAAATAAATAACCAAGCTTCCGAATATGGAAGCTGAAATCTTTTCTCCAAAAGACGGATTTGAATATCATCACATTAGGCCATTGTATGCAAATGGCCCAGATATTGATGGAAATATTATTGGACGTAGTTATGACGATCATCCTCAAGCCCATTTTCTTTTATTTCAAGTTTATCAAAATTATTTTGATTATTGTACTTATTGCATGGGAAAAGGAAAAACAGCCGAAGGTACTGCAACTTTACGAAAAGCAAATGTGATAAAAATGAAGGAAGAAAAACGCGGCCGTTTTTCATCTGAAACTCAATGACAGTGTGGTCTTCAAAATAAAGGAGTTATAAAAAAATCACATAGTAAAAATTCTTTGGTTACAAAAGCATTCCAACAAGGAATGATTTGGAAACATGAAAATAGAACAGAAGTAATCATTCCTGCAGGTCAATGTAAGGGTCTTACTGATGTAGTAAATCTCTTAATCCCAGAATGCACTATTTGAGAGCAGACACTTTTTGCTGAAAAAAATCGGGCTCTCCGATTTATATAAGTGTTTCAAAATTAATTACCGGTTGAAGAAATAAAAAAACAAATAAATGTATATTTCGTGCTGGTGGATGGAAACTTTTAGGAATTTTTCTAGACAATGAGATTGAAAATGACCAGTTTGAATGTCTTGATGAATAAAATTATTATTTGATAAAGCTTATGACAAGATAAGAAAAAACCAAAATTCGCAGCAAACTTGAGAAACGTTCTCAATTTGTTCAGAGACTATGTACAAATTTATTGTACAAAGCGCTTCACATAGCTTTTTTTCTTTTCGCATCTTCGAGAAAAAAGATGAAAAAGAAAAAACTATGAAGAAATAGTCCACCTTTTTTCATATAGAATTTTCTAATTTTGAAAAAAGTTGTCAACTTCAACCAATCAGTTGTTGATTCACAAGGACGTGTATTAAACACTTGGGCTGACATCATCAACCGTGCTAACTTAGGTATGGAAGTTATGCACGAACGTAACGCTCACAACTTCCCATTAGACTTAGCATCTGTAGAAGCTCCTTCTGTAAACGCTTAGTTTTATTTTTTATGAAAAACTCAAGTTTAAACTTAAACTTGAGTTTTTCATTTTTTTTGAAGTCATGAAATTTTAAAATTTCTATCCTTCTTTCTATTCTAAACTTTAAAAACCTATTTTGTTTCATATACTTTTTTTATATTCCAAAAAGGAAATTACGTAATTATTAAATGTTAGTCTCCAATTGTTATCAATATTTTTTTTTCGCTTTTTCGTTTTTCTTTTTTTCTATCAGTAAAATCAAAGAAAAAAAAAGATAAAGTTTTTTCCACAAGTGATTTTGCATTTTTTTATATTTTTTTTTGTTACTTTTGTTTTTTATTTTACTTTTACGCGCGAAGCGCCTTGCAACGCAAAAAAAAAGGCGCTGAGCATTGTTTTGTTTCCCTTCCCCTTTAGGAGACAGATGATAAAAAACCAAAAAAAAAGGTAGGAGAATTCTAACCCCTTAATTTTTTATCCCTAGGACCCCTGTTCCCCTTTGGTTTTTACGCGCGAAGTACATTGCTTTGCTTTTTTTTTGCTTTTCAAAAAAAAAGTAAAAAAATGAAGGCGAAGGGAAACAAAAAAAAATAAAAAACAAAAAGCCTGTTTTTTACCTTTCTCTTTTTTTTTGCTTTGCTTCTCCTCTACTTATCCCCCTTTGGTTTTTTTTGCCTTTTGCTTTTTTCTAAAGAAAAAAGCAAAAGACAAAAAAAAATAAGGCACGAGCAACAAGGGATAAAAAACCAAAGCAAAAAAAAAGAGAAAGGCAAAAAAAAAACAAAAGCAGAACAAAGGAAGCTTTTCCCTAAAAAACAATCAATAAAAATTTTTCTGGAATAAGAATGTACATGTAAAAAAGCTTTGCTTTTTTTTTATTTTTTGCTAGAAAAAAGCAAAGCTTCTAAAAAAAAAATGAAAAAAATTTTCAAGAAAAAAAATTAAACTCGTCTTTTTTTTGGAGGACGACATCCATTATGTGGAATTCCTGTTTTTTCTCGAATTACATTTACTTTAATTCCAGCTTTAAAGATTTCACGAATAGCTGTTTCTCGACCTTGGCCTGGCCCAGTAACTAAAATTTTTGCTTCATTTAATGCAAATTCACGTGATTTTTTTGCAACTACTTCAGCAGCTTTTTTTGCTGCAAATGTTGTTGCTTTTCTTTTTCCACGAAAGCCACAAGCTCCAGCAGAACTCCAGCAAAGTACATCACCACGAAGATTTGCTAATGTGATAATCGTATTGTGATGTCCTGCTTGAATATAAACAATTCCTCGATATGTACGTTTTTTTATTTTTGTAGGTGATACCTTTCTTGTTTGTCTAGCCATATATAGAACTCTAATATAAAATCTCTTTGGTGTTTTTGAATCATTTGATTCACTATCTTTAAAAAAAAGATAAAATTTTGAACCTTTTTGCAGGACCATTACTTGGAAAGATTTATTCTTTAAACTCTTGTTTATTTTTTTATCCCCTGTCCCTTTCTACTCATTTTTTTGTTTTAGTTTTTTTTGCTTTTTTTTTTGCAAAGCAATGCACTTTGCCTTTTTTTTTTTGCAACGCAAAAAAAAAAAAAAGGAAAAACAAAGCAAAAAAAAAAAAAAATTGGAAATTTTCATTTCCAAATGGAGGACGATAGATAAAAATGATCTAGGCTCTAGAAATAAAAAAGAAAAAATTCAGACTTTCAAACAATTTGTTTTTTTTTTGGGCCGAGTCGGATTCGAACCAACGTAGGCATAACCAGCGGATTTACAATCCGCCCCCATTAACCACTCGGGCATCGGCCCATACTGTTTTTTTATACTGATTGTATAGTTTATTATGCATGAATAATACTAATAATTATATTACCAAAAAATTTTTGAAATTTCAATCTTTTTTGAAATTTTGAAACTCTTGTCTCTACTTTTTGTAAAGTAGTAAAAATACAAAAAAGCAGACTGAATCGTTTTTTGTTTTTGCACTGCTTTTTTTGCACTGTAAAAAACCAAAAAAAACAATTGAAAGAAACCTACATGTAAAGATTGATAAAAAAATACTATAAAAAATTTTTTTTATAATTTTTTTATATTCAAAACTCAGAATATCAATGAAGATTTGACCAAAGTTTTTTTTAAAATTTGGTCAATATTTAAATAAAAAAAAATTCAAAAAGAAGAGGCTCTTACATTCTTTCTAAAGATTCCAGAAAAACTGGAGTTTTTTTAAAGTAAAATCTTTGCTTTTAGCAGTTTTGATTCTATGAAAACTTTTTTTTTACCTATTGGTAAAAGCAAAAAAAAAAGCAAAGGACCTCGTCTGTTTTTTTGTTTTTACTTTTACACGCGAAGCGCCTTGCAACGCAAAAAAAAAAGGCGAAGCGCATTGCTTTGCTTCCCTTCCCCCTTTGGGGGATAGGAGATAAAAAAGCAAAGCAATGCACTTCGCCCGTAAAAATAAAAAAAAAAGCCTGTTGGTGATAACCAACCTCTTTTTACTTATAAGGAAAAGATTGTTCAGGATAGTCAACAAAAAAGTCTATATTTTCAATGAACAAAGTTTTGCTGGAATCAAAATTTCTAAAAACTAAGTTTTTCATTGAAAATGATAAGAAAATACTTCCTCTTTGAAGAGGAAGTATTTTGTAAAAAAAAATATTATAGTTTGTCAATAGTTTCAAATTCGAATTTGATTTCTTTCCAAACTTCACAAGCAGCAGCTAATTCTGGAGACCATTTACAAGCTGAGCGGATAACATCACCACCTTCACGAGCTAAGTCACGACCTTCGTTACGAGCTTGAGTACAAGCTTCTAAAGCAACACGGTTAGCAACAGCACCTGGAGCGTTACCCCAAGGGTGTCCTAATGTCCCACCTCCGAATTGTAAACAAGCGTCATCTCCGAAGATTTCAACTAAAGCTGGCATGTGCCATACGTGGATACCACCAGAAGCAACTGGCATAGTACCTGACATAGAACACCAATCTTGAGTGAAGTAAATACCACGGCTACGATCTTTTTCGATATAGTCGTCACGCATTAAGTCTACGAAACCTAAAGTAACTTCACGTTCACCTTCTAATTTACCAACTACAGTTCCTGAGTGTAAGTGGTCACCACCAGACATACGTAAAGCTTTAGCTAAAACACGGAAGTGAATACCGTGGTTTCTTTGACGGTCAATAACCGCGTGCATAGCACGGTGAATGTGTAATAATAAACCGTGATCACGACAGTAACCAGCTAATGAAGTGTTAGCTGTGAAACCACCTGTTAAGTAGTCATGCATAATAATAGGTACACCTAGTTCTTTAGCACATTGTGCACGTTTTAACATTTCTTCACAAGTACCAGCAGTAGCGTTTAAGTAGTGACCTTTAATTTCCAATAATGTTATTGTTTTTTCTTTGAGTAAAGAAAAAACATCTCTTTTTCTTCAAAAGAGTTCAGATTATGTCTTCAGAAGATAAAATTCTTCTGTTGGATACTTCAATTTTTTCCAATTTTTAAAAAAAGAATTCCTTTTTTTGATCTGGGGGCTCGCCCTCTTTTTTTTTCATAAAGACCAAAACAAGTAAAAAAAATTATGTTTTTTTTGAAAAAAAGCATCGTTTTTTTCAAAAAAAGTGGAATTTTTTTCAAAAAGAAAGTAGAAAACTTTCAAAAAAACAAAGTTTTATAGGAAAAAATTTAATCGTTGAACCTTTTTTTCAAAAAAAATAAATTTGAAAAACTTGGTTGCAAATAATCGCATTTTTTATTTTTTTAATATCTATGCGCTTTTTTTTTATTTCAGCTGATAACAAGAAATATGTTTTTAAATTCTGTAACTTTACGATGACAATTTGGGCATAAAAGCTCTAAATTTGAAAGCAAACTATTTCTGTGATTTGAATCTTTATGGTGTAATTCTAAAGAAAGAAGTTTTTCTCTTGTTTCTACAATTGAATTTTCAAAAAATACAGTTTGAATCCACATTGAAATTCCACAATTTTGACATTTATAAGCATCTGATCCTTTTAACGCCCATTTCAAAAAATATTGTTTTTGCACCCGGTATATTTCAGGACAATTTGAAGAAAAAATATCTTCAGGATTTTTATATTTTTGATTTCCAGGCAATTTAACCCTATGTCATTTTCCACAAAAAGCTTTTAAATGTTCATCACTCCTGTGGTATAGACTATGACAATTAGTACACAGAGGTTGAATATCTGGATGCATGTAATAGGATTTGTTTCTTTGTAATTTTGGATCATGATCAACATCTCCTGCATGATGTAGTTCAATTTGCCTTTCATCAGTTGCTTGAAAAATTACAAAGTGGACATACCATTGGTTTTTCATTGTTTCTTCTTTCAAAAAAACGCGTTGGCCATTGAAGTGGTGTTTTTGAATGCCCGTGAACTCCTTTGTGAAGAGTCGATTTCACATCAATGCCCAGTTCCAGGATACGTGCTTTTATGTTGCTTCTTTCATGTTTTGAAGAAAGTAAATAATGTAGTGCCAAATGAATAATGGTTTGAATTCCTGGAGATTGAAGAACATTTTGACTTTATTCAGCAGAAAGTAAGCGAATTTGTTGTGAATGTGACCATTCAGAAGATCGATCTTTGCTGAGAATATATGTTTTCACGTGCGCTGCACACAACTTCACGAGTTTTTATAGAAAAAATATCGTCGTAATCAGCGCAAGATAATTCTGTACCTTCAAAACCTAATCGTTGGACAAGTTCAAGCAATGTTTGTGATGTATTCCATAAAGAAAAAATTTCAGATTCTGAAAATTTAGAAAAAAAACTGCAACTTTTTGTGTTTTGGTTCATAGATAATTTTGTATAATAAAAAATGTGATGTTCTTGCACTTCGTCCAATTTCAAACAAAAAGATAAAATTTATCTTTTCGGGGCAAAAATTTTACCAGTTTCAGCTTGAGCTTTGTAAGTAGCTTCAGCAACAAATAAGAAACGGTCTCTCCAACGCATGAATGGTTGTGAGTTTACGTTTTCGTCATCTTTTGTAAAGTCTAAACCACCACGTAAACATTCATAAACAGCACGACCATAGTTTTTAGCTGATAAACCTAATTTTGGTTTAATAGTACAACCTAATAAACCACGACCATATTTGTTTAGTTTGTCACGTTCAACCTGAATCATTTGCGTTCAGAACAGTGAAATCATTGTTCTGCATATGTACAGGCGGTATGTACATATTCTTTATATTCTATAAAGATCAGACCATATCATTAATCTTGTAAAAAGATTACACTACATTTCGTAAGTTTTTTTTTTGCTTACTACTCCTAAAAGGATGGTCGTTACACTTTAGGTTCTTTTACTTTACTTTTGCTGTTTTTTTTTATCCTTAATTAAATCAACAAATTTTGTCGAGATTTCGAAAAATCTCGACGAAATTGAACAAAAATTTTGTATAGATTTCGAAAAATCTCGACGAAATTGAACAAAATCTCGATGAAATAGTGCACTTTTTCGATCAAAAACGACACTTTTTTGGTGTACTTTCAAAATTTTACGCGCGCTGCTTTTTTTTTTCTTTTTTTTTTGCGTTGCAAAAAAAAAAGAAAAAAAAAAGTAAAAAAAATTTTTTGAGCGTAAATTGAACAAAATTTTTGTTTGCCGATTTCTTTAAATTGCTTTAAAGATTAGACTATATAATTTACCAAATTTGGTAACAAACCATGTACCCTTTATAGGGTTTTCAATCATTGTTTTGGATACCTTTAATAAAGTTTATATTTATCAAAAAAAAAAGAGAACTGCAAGAAGAGTTTAACAAAAAGAGAATTTTTTTTATTCTAGTGCTTCTTTTTTTTTGTGTTTTTCTTTTTTTTTGCTTTGCTTTTTTTTTGCTTTGCAAAAAAAAAGCAAAGCAAAAAAAAAGAAAAACACAAAAAAAGAAGTGTTGGACTAAAAATTGCTGTCAAAGTTTTTCAATAGAGGGTGAATACAATAAATTATTGTTGTGTGCTTCTTGAATTTCTTCAAGTGTCAAGTAATGAATATCAGAACATGAATTGCCTACATTTGATCTCAATAAATTTCGTAAATGTGACATTGATAAAAATTCTTTTTTCTGGGTGTTTTCTAGGGATTGGCGAAATTTTGAATAATCAATCGTTGGTAAAAAATAAAAGTTTTTTACTCGAAAAGGTTTTGCTGTATTTCGACCTTTTGTACGGGAAATGTTTTCACTTTTTTTTTTGCAACGCAAAAAAAAAAGGCGATGGCGCATTGCTTCACCACCGCAGGCACTTGTGTTTCCAAAAAAAGCTCTGGAGCCACAGCAATCTTTGGAGAAACATCATCCAAATTATAATATAAACCACACTCAAAGAAAGCAAGAATGAGTCTGTGTTCAAGATAACACATTTCATTTTGAAAATCGATTGAATTTTGAACATTGAGTGGTTGTTTTTTTTCATCAACCCAAGTATAAACAACAAAACGTTGAAAAACTTGACTGTAGTCGAAACCATTTTGCAATTCTTCTTGAACTGTAAGAAAAAAATTCTACTTTTTTTACTTTTTTTTGCAAAACAATGCGCTTCACCTTTTTTTTTGCGTTGCAAGGCGCTTCGCGCGTAAAAGTAAAAGCAACGCAAAAAAAAAGCGCTGCGCATTGATTCGATTTTGTTCTGATATTCCTTTTCCTCGCGAAGTATATTGGTTAAAGTGCTTTCTTAAATTTAAACTTAAATTTAAAGTCTGCCCAACAATACATTTACTATTATTAACATTCATAATAATATAGACACCTGGACGTTTATTTTGAACTTTTCCTCTATCTGTTGTTAAATGGTAAGTATATAAATCAAAAGACTGATTTGTCACTTGTCTTGGGTTCTGTGACATTACTTCACCAAAAGCTTTTTTTGCAATTTCATCATAAAAATTTATTTGTTCATTTGTTAAAACTAAAGTAAAAGAACCTCTAAGCACGGGATTTTCTAAACTTTGGAGACCTTTTTGTAAAAAAATTGCACGATCATTTGTTCTATTTTGACCACTTCAATCTTCACTTTTTGAGTTTGGATTCTGGTCTGAAAATGCATCAATTGATTCATTGTGTGCAAAACATATTGTTTTTGGGAATCGGTTTAGAATTTTTCCGTTTTTGTAGAGTTCTAAATTTGAAAAGCAGAGTTTTCTGGATACAAAACTGTTTGGATTTTTTTCTTTAGACACGCAAGTGTTTGGAGGACACTCTTTCTTCAAAGAAAAAAAGAAAAGCCTTTCAGCTTCAAATCCAATAAACAAAAAAGAGTTGCCATACTTTTCAAAAATGGGCAAAAGTTTTACCGTGTGGAGGTCCTTGGAATGTTTTCACATAAGCAGGAGGAATACGTAAATCTTCTAAACGTAATGCACGAAGAGCTTTGAAACCAAATACGTTTCCTACGATTGAAGTGAATAAGTTAGTAACTGATCCTTCTTCGAAAAGATCGATAGGGTATGCTACATATGCAATGTATTGGTTGTCTTCACCAGGAACCGGTTCGATATCGTAACAACGACCTTTGTAACGGTCTAATGTAGTAAGACCGTCAGTCCATACAGTTGTCCAAGTACCTGTTGATGATTCAGCTGCTACGGCTGCACCACATTCTTCAGGTGGAACACCTGGTTGTGGAGTCATACGGAATGCTGCTAAAATATCAGTATCTTTTACAACGTAATCTGGAGTGTAATATGTTAGACGATAATCTTTAACACCGGCTTTAAATCCAGCACCTGCTTTTGTTTCTGTTTGAGGAACCATTAAAAAAGTTCATAGAACATTTTGTCGATCCTATAAAAATCTATCCGTGGAAAAATTTTTTTTTCATTTTTTTTTTTGCTTTGCTTTTTTTTTGCTTTGCAAAAAAAAAGTAAAAAAATAAAAAATCAAAGGGGACTAGGGGGAGTGACTCTTGTCCCAAAACAAAGGAAAAATTGAAAAAAATAAAAAATAAAACTATATTATTATAGACTCTAAAATGTTTTTACGCTAAAAAAATTTTTAAAGCGCACTGAATAGGAAAAAAACATTTAAAAAATTCTAAAAAAAATTTTTATTTTTTTAATAATTTTAACATAAACTCAAAACTTTAGCAAATTTTTAAATTCTTTGTTTTATTTTTAAAACTTTGAATTTACATGCGCTGCTTTTTTTTTTTGCTTTGCAAAAAAAAAGTCAAAATTTTGATTCATTTCTTTTTCTACGCAAAACTTCATTTTATTGGTTTATAATTTTTGTAAATTTTTAAATTCTATTAAACTTATTTTTTCTTCATATTTTTTTACTTTTTTTATTTAGTAAAAAAAAGTAAAAAAAAACAAAAAAGTAAAAAAACAATAGAAAAAACTCTTTTTTGATTTTTTCTTTCATTTGTAAAATTTGTCATTTAAAAAGGAAAAATTGGGTTTTAATTTTTTTTTATGAATTTTTGAATTCTTTCTTGTTTGAACTTCTTTCTCTTTTGCTTTGCGTTTTTTTTATTGATAAGAGGCCTGACCTTATTTTTTTTTTTGAACTTTTTTTTTTCATTTTTTTACTTTTTTTTTAAAGTAAAAAAAAAAAGTAAAAAAATGAAAAATAGACAAAATGAAGGAAAAAATAAAGAGAAAAAACTCTTCGCTTTTTCTGACCAGAAAAAAAAGCAAACAATTTTTTTTTTACAAAATGTTTTAAACAATGAATGGTAAAAATTCATAAGAATTTATTTTTCAAAATAACCGAATAAAAACAAAAATCAATGACTCGAGTAAAACGTGGGAATGTATCTCGTAAACGTCATAAAAAAGTATTAAATTTAACAAAAGGTTTCCGTGGAGCAGCTTCGCTATTATTCCGTACAGCGAATCAACAAAATATGAAAGCTTTACGTTATTCTTATGCAAATCGCCGCAAAAAAAAACGTAATTTTCGACGTCTTTGGATTACACGTGTAAATGCTGCAATTCGTACATATGGATTTAATTACAGTGAATTTTTATATGTTTTAAAAAATTCAAATATTTTATTAAATCGAAAAATTTTAGCACAATTAGCAATTTGCGATCCAGATACTTTTTTTAAATTTGTTATGTCTATTAAATAATAAATAAATCAAAATCAAAAAATGCTCTTTTTGATTTTTTTTTCAATAAATTTTTGGTACTGATAATTGTGCCATTTTTCTCAATTTTTTGTCTTTAAAGAAAGACAAAAAGTTGAGAAAAAACTATAAAACAGTAACAAATTTTTTTCTTGTTCTTCTTTTTTTTAGTGAAAAAAGCCTTAAACTTTGAAAAAATTATTTAAGGTTTTGAAGCCGAAATACTTTATTTTTATTTATTCATTTTTTTTTTATTGAAAAATCAAAGTTTCAAACTTTCAATAATATTGAAGCAAGTTAAGTTAAAGAGGAAGCAACTTTTTTTTCTTCTTTTTTTTACTGATGACTTTTATTGATAAGGAGCTATGCTCTTCTAGTTTTGCTTTTACCTATTTGTCCTTTTGCTTTTTATTTTTTTTTGCTTTTTTTTTTTTCGGTTTTTTCTTCTTTGTCCCCTGTCCCCTAAAGGGGAGGAAAAGGGAAGCGAAGCAATGCGCAGCAAGCGTAAAATAAAAAGTGCAAAAAAAAAATTGAAAAAAAAAAAAGGACAAAAGATTGGGAAAAGTAAAAAAAAAACTGGGAAAGGTAAAAACAAGAAAGCAAAATTTGTAAAAACAATAAAATTGGAATCAATAAATAAAAATTGTTAAAGATAAAATCTTTTTCAATATTTTAGGTTAACAAAAACGCACGTCAAAGTCAAAAAAAAATATTCGTAAAAATGCTTGGAAACAAAAAGTAGCAAAAAAAGCAACACAAGCTCTTTTTTTAGCAAAATATGTTTTAAGTAAAGGAGAAATTTCATCAACTGAAAAAGAAGAAAATTCATAAATTTTCTGTTTTTTTTTCATTCTCTGTTGTTTTTCATTTGACCTTTACAAAATTTTGTGAAGGTCAAATGAAAAACAACAGAAAACAAAATTCCTTTTTCGTTTTAATTTTATTTTTTTTTTCCTGTTTTTTTCTTTGCAAAGAAAAAACAGGGGCTTTGACCTTCCCTTTTTTATTTTGCCTGTTTTTTTGCTCCTAACTTTTGTTGAGTGAGATTCCATTTTTTTAATTTTCCTTGTTTTGTATCTTTTAAAGGGGAAACAAAGCAAAAAGAAAAAAACTTTTTGTGTTTGCCAATTGCAAAATTCTTCTTTTGCCTCAAGAAAAAAATTTATTTTTTTAGAGCAACTTTAGCTAATATTAAAGCTAAAGTTGCTAATGAAAATTGAAAAAAAATTCTTTTGCTTATTTTTTTTGATAATTTTTACCAAAGCTTTTTTTTTTATTTGGGGTTTTCCCTTCCCCTTTTGTTTATTGACAAAAGTAAAAAAAAACCTAAAATCCCAAGGATAAATCAAAAAACTGAAAAAATATAAATCAAAAAATAAAAGCATTGAAATTTTTTTATCTAAAACTTACAGATGCTTGCCATACAAAGGCTAATAATAAGAAGAAAACAGGAATAATTGGTAAAACATCTACAATAGGATCAAAAGGTGCATAAGCTTCTGGTAATTTTGCTAAAATTAAATACATAGATTCCATAGGATTCTTAAAATAGAATTGATTCTGACTTTTTTAAAAGATTGCCAATAAAGTTTTTAAAAATTTTACGAGCGCTGCTTTTAATTTTTTTTTTGTAACACAAAAAAAAAAGCGAAGCGCATTGCTTTGCAAAAAAAAAGTGAAATTTTATTTTTTTTTACCTTTTCATGAGTTTTTACTTTTTCCGATCAGCAAAAGTAAAGAAATAATGAAAAAAATAGAAAAAATAAAAATCTATTTACTTTTTTTTTTGCGTTGCAAAAAAAAAGGCGCTGCGCACAAAACTTTATTTTCTGTTCACTATTTTTTTTCTTTTGCTTTTTATTTTTTTTTGATTTGCTTCCCTTCCCCCTGTCTTTTTTTTACTTTTTTTACTTTTTTTTTGCAAAGCAAAAAAAAAAGCAACGCAAAAAAAAAAGTAAAAAAAAGACAGGGGATAAAAATGCAAAACAAAAAAACTTAAAAAACTAAAAAAACTAGAAACCTCATTGACAACTTAGTTCAACTTGAAACTAATTTTATCTAATTCTATAATTTTTTTGAATTTTATTTTTTCTCTTTTTATCAAAAAGTTTTATATGAATAAAGAGAAAAAATAAAGAAGTCAATAAAAAATATTCTACTGAATTAAGAAGCTAAAGTTTCCCAACTCATAGTAACATCATCTAATAATAAAGAACTGTTATAAATTTCTAAAATAATTAATAAGAATACAGCAAAAAGTACAATGAAAACACCCATTAAAACCGTAGTTCCCCATCCAGGTAATACTTTTCCTGATTCAGAGTTTAACGGTCTTAATAAAGTTCCTAAAGGAGTTACGATACCTGGTTCTTGAAGTGCATCAGATAAGCTTGATTTAGCTTTTGAAGTTGTTCCAGTAGCCATTTTTTTTTGAATAAATTTTGATTTTTTTTACTTTCTGTCGTAATATAATTATTGGAGAATAAATTTGAATAAAGAACTTGAAAGAATTATGGACAGCCCTGCTTTTTTCTTTACCTTTTTTTTATGGTTTCTATTATTAAGTGCAACAGGATATTCAATCTATGTGAGTTTTGGACCTCCATCAAAAAAATTGAGAGATCCTTTTGAAGAACATGAGGATTAAAAAATGTTAAAGACCTTCAAAAATTTCTTTGAAGGACAAAAATTCCAAAAAAAATCTAAGGTGTGAATTTTTCAAAAAATTCACACCTTGTTTTATTTTTTATGAGTTGTTAAACAACTCACTTTTCGTTGAAAATCCTCTTCTTAAAAGTGAAGCTCTGTCTTTTTTTTTTTGCTTTTTTATTTTACTTTTTTTTTTGCAACTCAAAAAAAAAGCGAAGCGCATTGCTTTTCTTTTTTGTTGCTTTGCAAAAAAAAAATAAAAAAACCGAAGAAAAAAAGTGCAAAAAAAAACCGAAAGGACAAGGGGTTGAAGAGCTAAGAAAAAGTGGTTTCAAGAAAATGGATAAAAGAAATGAAACAACATCATTTCTTCTATCCATTTAAAAAAAGCGAAATTTCAATTATTTTACCATACGTGGTGGTTCTCTAAAGAAAATAGCGAAAAAGATAATTCCTAATGTTCCGATTAATAAAAAAGTATAAACTAATGCTTCCATAGAATGAAATGTGGTTAACAAATATATTGATTTTAAGAATAATAATTGCAAATTTGTATTTACGTGCGCTGCACATTGAAAGAGAACTTTTTTCAACAAAAACTTTACTTTTACTAGTTTTCATGCAATGAAAACTTCTTTTTTATTTTGTTTTATTTTGAAGGCTTTAAAAAAAAGTTTTTTATTGTCTTTTTTAAAAATCTTCATTTTACAAAATAAAGAAGATTTCAAAAAAGACGATAAAAACAAAAAAATAAAAAAAGCTGACTTCAAAGCGTTCAATGCGCTTTAAAAATTTTACGCTAAAAAAATTTAAAAAAAAAAATTTTTTAAAGCGCATAAAAAAAATTTTTTTAGCGTAAATACAAAATTCTTTTGCTTGGAAAGAATCCAGACCCATCTCTAGTGATATTTTTGGTGTTGCTTTTTTCATGCGCTTTAAAAATTTTTTTTATGTGCTAAAAAAATTTAAAAAAAAAAGTTTTTTTAGCACATAAAAAAAATTTTTAAAGCGTAAAATTGTTTATTTTAAGTGGCAATAGCCAGTTTTTTTTTGTGTTTTTTACATTCATTTTAAAGAGTTTGTTTTGTCTTTTTCTTTTAAAAAAAGCAATAAACTCTTTAAAATGAACATAGAACAGAGAATTTTTCAAAAAAAAGCTCCAAAAAATTCAAAATAAACATTTTTTTTGCTTTTCCAAATAAGAAAAAGAAAAAAAACTAGAAAAAAACGAATTAGAAAGCTTCACGAACAGAACTTGTATCACCAAGTTTTTTGTATTTACCAAATTCTAAACTTTCGTTTAGATCATCATCAATACCAGCAAATACATCACGGAAGATTGTACGTGCACCATGCCAAATATGTCCAAAGAAGAATAATAAAGCAAAGCAAACGTGACCAAAAGTAAACCAACCACGTGGACTACTACGGAATACACCATCAGATTGTAATGTTGAACGATCAAATTCAAAAATTTCACCTAATTGTGCTTTACGAGCATATTTTTTAACAGTCGCTGGATCATTAAATGTTAATCCATCTAATTCACCACCGTAGAAAGTTACTGATACACCAACTTGTTCAATACTATATTTTGATTCAGCACGACGGAAAGGAACGTCAGCACGTACAACACCATCTTTATCAATTAATAAAACAGGGAATGTTTCAAAGAAAGTAGGCATACGACGTACATATAATTCACGACCTTCTTGATCTTTAAATACTGCGTGACCTAACCATCCTACAGCGATACCATCTCCACTATTCATAGCTCCTGTACGGAAAAGACCACCTTTTGCAGGGTTATTTCCAATATAATCATAGAAAGCTAATTTTTCTGGAATTTTTGCCCAAGCTTCAGAAAGTGAAGCACCTCCTGCTAAACTTGTTTGAACTCGTTTTTGAACTTCTTGTTGGAAGAAACCTTGGTCCCATTGATAACGTGTTGGACCAAATAATTCAATTGGAGTAGCTGCTGAACCATACCACATAGTTCCAGCAACAACGAAAGCAGCCCAAAAAACAGCAGCAATACTACTAGATAATACTGTTTCAATACTTCCCATAGATAAACCAAAGTATAAACGAATAGAAGGACGTACACATAAGTGGAATAATCCTGCTAAAACACCTAAAATACCAGCAGCAATGTGGTGCGCTGCAATTCCACCAGGGTTGAAAGGATCAAATCCATCAGCACCCCAAGAAGGAGCAACTGGTTGAACACTTCCTGTTAATCCATAAGGATCTGAAACCCAGATACCAGGACCAAATAAACCAGTTACGTGGAAAGCACCAAAACCAAAACATAAAAGACCTGATAAAAATAAGTGAATTCCGAAAATTTTTGGTAAATCTAATGCAGTTTTTCCAGTTCTTGGGTCACGGAATAATTCTAAATCCCAATATACCCAGTGCCAAACTGAAGCTAAGAATAATAAACCAGATAAAATAATATGAGATGCAGCTACACCTTCATAACTCCAAATACCTGGATTTGTTGCTGTTTCACCGCTAATTGTCCATCCACCCCAAGATTGTGTTACACCTAAACGTGTCATGAAAGGTAAAACAAACATACCTTGACGCCACATTGGGTTTAATACTGGATCTGAAGGATCAAAAACAGCAATTTCGAAAAGTGTCATTGATCCAGCCCAACCAGCAACTAATGCTGTGTGCATTAAATGCACAGAAATTAATCGCCCTGGGTCATTAATAACTACTGTATGTACACGATACCAAGGTAAGCCCATTGAAAATTAATGAAAAAAGAATTTTTGTTTACTTAATTACTTTATTTATGGATAGATTCAGTTTTTTTTTTTTACTTTTGTTACAAAAACAAAAAAGACAATTCAAAGTCTTTTTTTTTTAATTTTTATTATTTTATCATAAATCCAGAATTTTTAAAATATTTTAAATGTTTTTATTCATTTTTTCTTTTTTGAAAATATTTTTTTTTGAATTTACAACTTTGGTTTTTTTGAAAAGTTAAAGGTATAAAACTGGAAAAAAATAAAACAAAGAATTGAGCTCTGCTTAATGGGAACTTCTAGTTTTTTATTTTTTTTTGCTTTGCTTTTTTTTTTGCTTTGCAAAAAAAAGTAAAAAAAATCAAAAAAAAAATAAAAAACAATGACTTTGAACCTTTCCGTTATTTTTTTTCCCCTTCCCCTTTGGTTCCCCTTCCTCTTTGATTTTTTTGCTTTGGTTCTCCCTCTATTTTTTTATCCCCTATATCCTTATTTTTTTTTACTTCAGTTTTTTTTACTTTGTAAAAAAAAGTAAAAAAGCAAAGCAAAAAAAAAATAAAAAACCAAAGAGGGGATAAGGGAGTAGGGGATGAAGAACCAAAGCAAAAAAAAAATAAAAAAACAAAAATATTTTTTTTTAAGAAAATTCGAAAAGAATTCTATTCAAATCATGAATATTTAAAAAAAAATATGTTAAAAAAAAACAGAAAAGATTGAAGTATTTTTTTTGAATTTGTTAAATTTTTAAAATTAACGATGACGATAGGTAATGCGACCTTTTGTTAAATCATATGGACTTAACTCAACAGTCACTTTATCACCAACAACAATTTTAATGCGGTTTTGACGAATTTTTCCTGATAAATGCCCAATAACTTCTACACCGTTTTCAAGTTTTAAACGAAATTTTCCATTTGAAAGATTATGTGTAACTAAACCTTCCATATCAACAAGTTTTTTTTGTTTTTTTTGTTTATTTTTTTGCGGATCACGTATGAAATTATTTTGTTCGGTTTTTCCTTCATTTGGAGAAAGATTTTTTTTCAATTGATTCATCATTTGTGCGCAGCGCGTGTGAAAACATTTTTTGTTTCAGCCATTTAAATTTATAAGTTTTTTTATTTTATCATAATTTGAAACGTTTTCTGAAATGAATTTATTTAAAAAGAAAAACTCAATAGAATTCATAAAAAGAATTTTCATTTTTTATTTTTAGAATTGTGAAACAAAAGTTTTTTTTTCCTTTTATTTTTTGAACTTTTTTTCCTATTTTTTTTGTTTTTCCTCTCTCCCTCTGGTTTTTTATCCCCTTATCCCCCCCAAAGGGGGAAATGGATAAGGGGAAAGGGGCAGGGGGTAAAAAACCAAAGCAATGCGCTTCGCCTTTTTTTTTGCGTTGCAAAAAAAAAAGTAAAATAAAAAAAAACCAAAAAAAAAAGCAAGAAGTCTCAAGGAAAAAAAGTTCAAAAAACAAGCATCAGTAAATTTCATTTTTTAAATGGAAAAATGACAAATGGTTAAAAATATTTCAATGCGCTTTCAAAATTTTTTTTATGCGCTTTCAAAATTTTTTTTTTTAAATTTTTTGAGCGTTCAATTTTTTTAACGTAAATTTTTTTTGAGCAATGAGTTAAAATGTAAAACGTCTTTTTCTATTTTGTTGAATCTTAGCACGTAAAGAAACTTTTCTGCGTAATTTTTGTCCTAAACGAATGTAAGTTAACATTTCTCCTAAAATATATTTAATTGAATTTCGAGAATCATCATTTGCAGGAATAATGTGATCAACAAATTTTGGATTACAATTTGTATCTACGACTGCAAAAATTTTCATTCCTAATTTTCTACATTCATGAACTGCATTCATTTCTTCTTGTTGACCAATAATAATAGCTACATTTTTTGAAATTTGTTTTGTGTTCATTTTTGCCATTTTTGTAATACCACCAAAATATTTTTCTAAACGTTGCCATTTTTGTTTACGTGTAGCTGCAATTTTTTTTGAAGTAAATTTTAATTTTTGATCATAAATTTGTTCCATTGGATAACTTAATTTAGGATCTACAAATTTTTTCATAAATAATTCAACAATTTCATACATTTTTGTTTGAGATGTTGGTAAATATCTTAATTTTGGTAAGAATTTTAATAAACGTTGTTCTGATGCAAATTGTTTTAAATTTTTTTGGAATTTTTTAAAATTATTTTGTTGAACAATAAATTTTGAAGAAACTACAGTTAATTGTGAAATTGTTTTTTTGTAAAATTGTTTTAATGATTTTTGTGATTCAATGATTTTTGTAAAAGTTGAATTTAATTCTTTAAGCATTTTTTTTTGTTGTACTAAACGTTCATTTAAAATTTGCAGAGAATTTTTAAAAAAAGGTAATAATAAAATAAATTTATTTAAGAATTTACTTAAAAGAATTGTTTTTTGTTGGTTTGCAACACCAGCATTTTGAGGATCAGAAGCTCCTGAATTATCTGTTGATTTTGCACGATTTGAAAGATTATTGATTTGATTTGTTGCAAAAAATCCATTTTCTTCTTTTCGTAAATTTGAAACAACAGCAATCATTTTTTTGAAAATTTTTGTTGAAGGATTTGGAAGTGTAGCTGTCACTTTAAGGTTGTCGCCTAAAGTAGAATTTTGAAGAGTTAAAAGTTTTTCATATGAAAGAGCAACAATCGTTGTATCACCATTTCTTTGAACTGAATCTTTTGTTTTCAGAAGTTGTTGACCAATTTCAAAAAATTGTTCAATTTCATTAAATTTTGTAAGATTTGATTGAATTAATAATTTTAATTGTTGTTTTTGTTTTAAAATTTCTGCTGCAGCAAATTCTAATTGTTGAATTTGTTTTAAAATTTGAATTTTTTTGTGTTTTAAATTTTTTGAAGCATTTAATAAAAGAGTATTTGCAGAAAAAATTGCATTTTTTGTTTGAATGAATTTTTGACTTTTTTCAATTAAGAAGTTTTTTGAACGAAGAATTTGTTGAATTAAATATTTTCCTTTGATCATGAATTTTTGACTTTTTTTTCTTAATAAATAAACTTTATTAAATAAACGACGTTGAATTTTCTCACGTTTTTCTAAAATTTTTTGCAGAATTTTTTGTTTTTGTTTTAAAATTGGACGAATTTGAGAAATAGATTTTAGAATTGTTTTCCAGTTTGTTAACATTCCTCCTAACCATCTTGTATTTACAAAAAACGAAGTGTTACTTAATAATGCTGTTTTTGCAATTAATGAAGCAGCTGGTTTTTTTGTACCAACAAATAAAAATGTTTTTCCTTTTGCTGCATATTTTGCTAATTGTTTTAATGCTTCAGCAAAGCAACGTTGAGTTTTAAACACATTTAAAACATGACGACCACGTTTTACCATTGGTTTTTTTGTTTCTTTGATTGAAAGAAAAGTATTTTTTGAGTTTGCATACATTCCTAAACTTTTTTTTCTATACCAAATGTATTTTCTCATATTTGCATTACAGCGAATAGCTTTTTCACCAAAATGCATACTTGATTGAATCATTTTTTGAACAGTTTCTTTTACCATTGCTTTCTTTTCTTTTGATGAAATTGGTGAAATTTTTAAAATTTTTGCTAAAGCAAATGTTCCTGTTGATTTTTGGATTTGAATTTTCACTGTATCTTCAGGTCGAACCCCTAATGATTTTTGAACAAACACAAATTCTCCATTTAATTTTACAACAAAGGAATTTGCAATTGTTTTTGCTGAAGAAGGAATCACAATATGAAATTGTTGACCAATTATTTGATTATTTCCTTGAGCAACATTCATTTGTTTTGAGAAAATTGGTTTTGCAAATGCATAATTTTGTTTAATTTTTTGAATTTCAATAACAACATTTTCACCTACTTTTGTATTTGGAACAATAAATAAAAAATTTTTTGCAACTGGAACTAATCCTGAATTTTTTGGTCCTTTTTTTGCAATAGTTACTTGAAATTTTTGACCAACTTTGAAATCAAATTTTAATGAATTTGATGTTTTTTCAAAATTTGATGTTTTTGTACCACTATTATCTACGCGAGCAAGTACATATTTAATCTTTTGATTCAAAATTGAATCAACGCCCTTTCCTAAAAAAATTTTTTCAACTTTTACTTGAACTTTGTCCCCACATTTTGTATTTGGAACTAATACAGTATAACCATTTTTTAATTCAGCTACTCCAATATTTTTTGAACCTAAAGCAGTAATTTTTACAGTTAAAATCTCACCTGCTTGTAAAGTGTCTTTTAAAGTTCTATTTTTTTCATTTTTTGAAAATGAAATATTTTTTTTCTTTTTTGATGTAGAAAAAACTGATTTCTCTTTTTTGAAATTCTTTTGAAGAGTTTCCATAATTTTTTATTGAAAATTATTCTTAATTTTTTGAAGAGTTTTTTATGCGCAGCGCGCGTGAATTTAAAGGTTTTTTTTTGTTAACATTTTTTTTATGTTCACTTTTTCCTTATTTTTTTTTGCTTTTTTATTTTTTGTTTGTTTTTTTTTATAGGCAAAAGCAAAAAAAAGCAAGTATTGTACTATTCTAATACAAAGTCAAAAAAAAAATTCTTAAAAAACAAAAAAAAAATTAAGAGTTTGAAGAATTATTTTCATGCGCAGTGCGCGTAAAATTTGAATTTTTTTTTTCAAACGTCTATGCGTTTTTTTTTTTTAGCATTCTAGTCTATTTACGGATTATTTTCTGAATTCATTTTTTATTTTTAATTTCAACATTGATTGAAATCATATCTCCCCAGGTAGGACTTGAACCTACGGCCTATCGGTTAACAGCCGACCGCTCTACCACTGAGCTACTGAGGATGACTAGTATGATTTGATTTTCCACAAATTTTTTTTTTAAGCTTAAAAGAAAGTTCAAATTCACGCGCGCTGCGCACAAAAAACTTTTTGTATTAAAATTTTTGAAAAGAGAGAAAAATCTTTAAATATAATTTTAACATTCTTTTTTTTTAGAATCAATATATTGAGAAAAATTTTTTTTTGATTTTATTTTTTTTTCTGTTTTTTTTTTTTAATTTTTCAAAGAAAAGAAAAGTTTAAAAAAAAAACAGAAAAAAAAATCAAAGCAAAAAAAAATTAAATTAATTTTACAACTTTTGTTAAACCAAAGTAAAGTCCTAAAGTGAAACCTAAAGCAGCAAAAAGTAAACCAACATAGCTTGTAATTGTTAACATAAAAATGAATTCAATGCGCAGCGCGCGTAAAATTTAAGATTCACTTTTTTCAAAAATTTTGCTTTTTTACAAAAATTTTAGGATTTTTTGTTTTTTTTTTGAGACTTTTTTTTTTAAGAAAAAAAGGAACAAAACAATCTTTCCCTATTGATTTTTTACTTTTTTTTTGCAAAGCAAAAAAAAAGTAAAAAATCAATAGGGGCCAGGAGATAAAAAACCAAAGCAAAAAAAAAACTAAAAAACGAAAAGGGGGACAAAGGGCCTTACCCTAAGAAAAAAGGAAGAGAGAAGCAAATGTATTTTACGTTTTTTCTTTAATTTACTTTTCTGAAATTGTATGAAAAACAGTTGAAAAGGAAATAAAGAAAAAACGTAAAAATAAAAAAAATATTTTTTAAATGAACTTAATAAGAAAGACCCATACTACGAGTAGTTTCAGAACCTAAATATACACGAACTGATAAGAAATCTGTAGGACATGCAGTTTCACAACGTTTGCATCCAACACAATCTTCAGTACGTGGTGCTGAAGCCATTTGATTTGCTTTACACTCAGTCCATGGAACCATTTCTAAAACATCTAATGGACAAGCACGTACACATTGTGTACAACCAATACAAGTATCATAAATTTTTACAATATGTGACATTTTTTATTTTTTAATAGAACTATTCAAAAGAAGATTGAGAATTTCAAAAATGAAAAAAAAAAAATTGTTTTTCGACTTAGAATTTTTTTTTTTTAAATGAATTTTTTAGAACGGTTTTTTCTGTGCTTTTTTTTTTTTCTTTGCAAAAAAAAAAGTAAAAACAATTTATTTTTCTTTATAAATTTTATCATAAAAAAAGTTTTTTCAGAAAACTTTCTTTTTACTTTTTTTTAATAATTTTTTTTTTTAAGAAAAAAAAAAAAATAAAAATTTACGCGCGCTGCGCACAAAATAAAAAAAATTGTTTGAATATTTAGTTTTTGCAGGAGCAGGATTTGAACCTGCGACATTGGGATTATGAGCCCCACGAGCTACCAGACTGCTCTATCCTGCGCTTGTAATTTTTTAAAGTTTTGCTTGTATTAATATTTTTTTTTTATATATTACTTTATTGATTTTTGTTTGTCAAATTTCATATTTGTTTGAATTATTTTTTAATATAGAAAAAATTTTTTTTTATGATAATATAAAATTACAGTTTGAATTATAAATTTAAAAAAAAAAATAAAAAAATGAAATTAGCTTATTGGATGTATGCTGGCCCAGCTCATTTAGGAACTTTAAGAGTTGCTAGTTCTTTTAAAAATGTGCATGCTATTATGCACGCACCTCTTGGAGATGATTATTTTAATGTAATGCGCTCAATGTTAGAACGTGAAAGAGATTTTACTCCAGTAACAGCAAGTATTGTAGATAGACATGTATTAGCTCGAGGTTCCCAAGAAAAAGTTGTGGATAATATTACTCGAAAAGAAAAAGAAGAACGACCAGATTTAATTGTTTTAACGCCAACGTGCACCTCAAGTATTTTGCAAGAAGATTTACAAAATTTTGTAAATCGTGCTTTAACTTTAAAAGATTCACAAGCTGATGTGCTTTTAGCTGATGTAAATCATTATCGTGTAAATGAATTTCAAGCAGCTGATCGTACTTTAGAACAAATTGTTCGTTTTTATATTGAAAAAGCAAAAAAAGAAAATTATGATTTTTCAAAAACACAAAAAATTTCTGCAAATATTTTAGGTGTTTTTACATTAGGATTTCATAATATACATGATTGTCGTGAATTAAAACGTTTATTAACAGATTTAGGAATTGAAATTAATGAAATTATTCCAGAAGGAGGAAGCGTAACAAACCTTCGTAATTTGCCAAAAGCCCATTTTAATATCGTTCCTTATCGTGAGGTTGGTTTAATGACAGCAATGTATTTGAAAAATGAATTTCAAATGCCTTATATTTCAACAACTCCTATGGGGATTTTAAATACTGCTCAATTTATTCGAGAAATTAAAACTCTTTTAAAAGCAATAATTCAAACTTCCAATAATTTTTCCATTGGTGATTTTCCCAATGATCCAAAAACAAATGTTCACTTTGGTGAACAAGCTTCAAAAATTTTAGAAAAAGATTTTCAAAAATATATCTATGAACAAAGTCGTTTTGTTTCACAAGCTGCTTGGTTTTCTCGCTCTATTGATTGTCAAAATTTAACAGGAAAACGCGCTGTTGTTTTTGGTGATGCTACTCATGCAGCTTGTATGACAAAAATTTTGTCATGTGAAATGGGAATTCGAGTTGTATGTTCAGGAACATATTGTAAACATGATGCAGATTGGTTTAGAGAACAAGTTCGAGGCTTTTGTGATGAAATCTTAATTACGGAAGATCATACACAAGTAGGTGATATGATTGGTCGTTTAGAACCAGCAGCTATTTTTGGAACACAAATGGAACGTCATGTTGGAAAACGTTTAGATATCCCTTGTGGAGTAATCTCTGCTCCCGTTCATATTCAAAATTTTCCATTAAGTTATCGTCCATTTTTAGGTTATGAAGGTACAAATCAAATTGCTGATTTAGTCTATAATTCTTTTACATTAGGAATGGAAGATCATCTTCTTGAGATTTTTAATGGCCATGATACGAAACAAATTCACACGCACAGCGCATCAGACATTCAATCAGAAGATGGATCTTTAGAATGGTCAAAAGATGCATTAGAAGAATTGTCAAGAATTCCAGGCTTTGTTCGTGGAAAAGTAAAACGAAATGTTGAAAAATTTACTCGCCAAAATAATAAAACCTTTATTACACTTGAGCTTATGTTTGCAGCAAAAGAAGCTGTGAATGCATAATTCATTGAAAATTACGCACGTAATTTTTTTTTTACTGTTTTGATTGTTTTTTTTCTAAAATAATGATCATGATTTTTTATGAACTTAGAAATCGTTTTTCAACTTACTAGTTTAGTTTTAATTCTTGCTGCAGGACCTTTAGTGGTTGTTTTATTATCTGCTCGTGGAGGAAATCTTTAAGATTGAATTTTTCAATAAATAAAATTTCTTTTTAATAAATCAAGAAAAATAAAAAAAAATCAAAAACTTATTTTTTATTTTTCTTGATTTATTAAAAAATAACAAGAATTCAAAGATTGAATAAAAATGTTGAAAAAACAAAAAATTTTTGGTATTTTATTTAAAAATTCAAAAAAGTTTCCCAAAGAAAATTTATTTCTTCTCTTTTTTTTTGTCTGCTTCTATTTTATTTTTTTAAAATACACTGTTTGAAATTTTTTGTGATTTCACTTTTTTTTTGCTTTGCAAAAAAAAAAAGCAGCGCGCGTAAAAAAATAAAAAAAGTAGTTAGAGCCATACGTTTGGTTTTTTACCTGTTACTAATCATCAACAGCCTGATTTTTATTGAAAAAATCAAAAAAAAAATAGAAAATAAAGAAATTCAGTTTGATTATTTTTACTCTTTTGAAAAAATAAGTTTTTGATTTTATTTTTATTGTTTTTTTTGCTATCAAAAATGCGACTGGGTCTTTAAAAAAAATTTTTTTAGAGTAAAAAAGGGTTACTAACTCAATGGTAGAGTACTCGGCTTTTAACCGATAAGTTCTAGGTTCGAGTCCTAGGTAACCCATCATTTCAAAACACAAATAAAGTTATTTTTTTTACTTTTTCAGTTTTTGATATAAAACTCATATATCAAAAAAAAATTTCCACGGATGGAAGCCGTATGCAATGTTAAATTGCATGTACGGATTTTTTGGGAAGTAGAAATTTCAAAATTTTTTTTCATTATATGTTTGAATTTGTAAGAAAAAAGTGGATTTTTTTTTCATTGTGTTCAAAAAATTTTTTTTTTCGAGTTTTTGACCTTTTTATTTATACAAATAAAAAAAGATATTTCATTTCTTTTTTGCAAATCAAAAAAAAAAAAGCGCGTTGCGCACGAAAAAAATTTACGCTAAAAAAATTTTTAAAGCGCATTGATCTTTCTCCTTTACCGAACTATGTATTTCCACGGAGCACGTTTTTCAAACTATGAAGCTTGGTTAAGTGACCCTGTTCATATTAAACCAAGTGCACAAGTTGTTTGGCCTGTTGTAGGTCAAGAAATTTTAAATGGTGATGTTGGTGGTGGTTTCCAAGGTATTCAAATTACTTCTGGTTTCTTCCAATTATGGAGAGCTAGTGGTATCACAAGTGAATTACAATTATACACTACAGCTATTGGTGGTTTAGTAATGGCTGCTGCTATGTTCTTTGCCGGTTGGTTCCACTATCACAAAGCTGCTCCTAAGTTAGAGTGGTTCCAAAACGTAGAATCAATGTTAAACCACCACTTGGCTGGTTTACTAGGTTTAGGAAGTTTATCTTGGGCTGGTCACCAAATTCACGTTTCTTTACCAGTAAATAAATTATTAGATGCTGGGGTAGATCCAAAAGAAATTCCATTACCGCATGAATTCTTATTAAATCGCCAAATTATGCAAGACTTATACCCAAGTTTTGCAAAAGGATTAGCTCCATTTTTTACTTTACAATGGGGTGAATATAGCGATTTCCTAACTTTTAATGGTGGGTCCCCTTTTTTGGGTTGGCCCCTTTAGGACTTGCGTCCTTTTGTTTCATTTATCAACATGGAGAAAACCAAACCAAGTTTGGTGATTCCATACCATTTGCTTATAAAAAAAAGAATAAAATCAATTATCAACAATGTTTTTCTTCGCTATTCCCAATCAAGAAAATGGAAAATGAGCCAGATGCTCCACCATTTACAATTCTAGATTTGGATGGTTTTGAAAAATCTTTAAACCTTCCCTCTGTTTCAATTGAAGACTTTGAAAATTGTTTATGGACCCGTACTGAACAAGAGGCTTTACCGTTTCTTTGGTTTTTTTATGGACATACTGTGTGGAATGCTACTCGACAAAATGATCCAAATCGTATTGCATGGCAAAATCTTCTACCATTCCCAGGTATTTATAGACTTCGTTGTACACAAACAGGAAAATACTATATTGGTGAAACTTCAAATATGAAACAACGTTTTCAAACCACATATAGTTCTTTGCGACATGGAAAGCATGCTTCACCTGAATGTCAAAAAGATTGGAATCGTTTTTGCACGCCCTGCGCACAAACTTCATTTGTTTTTGAAATTCTTAATCTCAATCAAAGTCTTGAAAACAAGTCAAATCGAAAAAAAGATTGAAACTTTTTTGGTTTTTCAAAATAAAGAATAGGTGTACAATGATGTACAAAAATATTCAAAGACTGTTGTTCCTCAAGGGAAAGAGTTAGTTGAAACGTTTAAACCAGTTAGTCTTTCATTGAATTGGTTTCAATCGGGAATGGATATTTCAAAAAAAACGCTTTCAAAACTTTATCAAAGTTTCCGTACCCCTGGTCTTTATGCTATTCTTTGTCTAAAAACACAGAAGATTTATATTGGTGAAACATTAAATTTACAAAAAAGATTCAAAAATACACGAAAATGTTTTTTTTCTCAAAGACATAGTTCGAAAAATTTAATGGTCGATCTCGAGCTTTATGGTCTGGATCAATTTTGTTTTATTCCTTTATATCATGGAAAAAACTGGGAAGATCAAAGAATTCGCCAAGTTGCTGAAAAAAAATTGATTCAATTAAATCATAGAAAAGTGTACACTAAACAACATTCAATAAAACTCAAAAAAAATGAAGCGTTTCCCAATAAAAAAAGTCTTCAGTTCAAACGATTTCCTGTTTCGATTTCTGTCAATGGAGAAATTTATAAAAATAAAAATGAAGTTACGCGCGCTGCGCAGAAAATTTGGTCTTTCACTCAAACAACTCAATAACCGTCTAAACAATACTGTTGATTTTCCAGATTGGTTTGTGGTTAATTCAGAAATTGAAAACACGATTCCAGAAATTTTCTATGTGGTTGAAACAAATGTTTTTTTCTCACAAAATTCAATTATTGGTCTTCCAGAATTTCGAAATTTAACAAAATCTGGAGTCAGAAATCGTTTTCGTTCACCAAATTTTCCAACCTGGCAAAAACTTTCAAGAACACAATTTGTCAAACTTCAAGAAGATAATCCTGATATTGATTTTCAATTTATGTGGCAAAGGTCGAACGACCATCCTAAAAAGGAGTAAAATGTAAAAGCATTTGAAATGATAAATACTTTTTTTCTGTTCTTTTTTTTTCTTTGAAAGCGCAAACTGAGGTTTCAAAGAAAAAAAAAGAACTCGTTTTCAAAAATTTCTTGTGTCTAGCTTTCGGCATAAAAAGTTTGTTTTGTTTTTTTTCTTCTTTTTTTTCCGAAGGAAAAAAAAGAAGGAAAAAAACAAAAACACATTTTTTGTGGTTAAAAACGCATTTTTTGAGGTTAAAAACGTATGTTTTATAGCCACGAAAAGCATGTTTTATGGTCAGAAACGCATGTTTCGAGTGGAATTGGTACAGATGAAAATGAAAAACAAAGATTGTCGTAAAAAAAAAGAAAAAAAGTAAAGATATGGTCTGATCTTCATTGCAAAATGAAGCGATAAAGAAATTTATCAAAACAAAGCGTTTTTCTTTTTTTCTTCTCATTTTTGAAAAGTTTTGTTTTTGAAAATGCAAAGAGCAAAGCAAAAAAAAAATGAAACAGAGAGAAAGAATCTTTGTTTTTAACATTATGTAAACCCTGTTACTGGTGGTTTATGGTTAAGTGATACTGCTCACCACCACTTAGCAATTGCAGTTTTATTCTTAGTTGCTGGTCATATGTACCGTACAAACTGGGGAATTGGGCACTCTATGCGTGAAATTTTAGATGCACACAAAGGTCCATTTACAGGAGAAGGACACGTAGGTCTTTATGAAATTTTAACAACTTCATGGCATGCTCAATTAGCTATTAACTTAGCTCTATTTGGGTCATTATCTATTATTGTTGCTCATCACATGTATTCAATGCCTCCATATCCTTATTTAGCAACTGATTATGGAACACAACTTTCTTTATTTACACACCACAATTGGATTGGTGGTTTCTGTATTGTAGGTGCTGGTGCTCACGCTGCTATTTTCATGGTACGTGATTATGATCCTACAAACAATTATAACAACTTATTAGACCGTGTGATTCGTCACCGTGATGCTATTATTTCTCATTTAAACTGGGTTTGTATTTTCTTAGGTTTCCACAGTTTTGGATTATATATTCACAATGATACTATGAGTGCGTTAGGTCGTCCTCAAGATATGTTCTCTGATACAGCTATTCAATTACAACCAGTATTTGCACAATGGATTCAGAAAACTCATTTCTTAGCTCCACAATTAACTGCTCCTACTGCTTTATCTGCTACAAGTGCTACTTGGGGTGGTGATGTTGTAGCCGTTGGTGGAAAAGTTGCTATGATGCCAATTTCGTTAGGAACTTCCGACTTCTTAGTTCACCATATCCATGCATTTACAATTCATGTAACGGTTTTAATTTTATTAAAAGGTGTTTTATTTGCTCGTAGCTCTCGTTTAATTCCTGATAAAGCAAATTTAGGATTCCGTTTCCCTTGTGACGGTCCAGGTCGTGGAGGAACTTGTCAAGTTTCAGCTTGGGACCACGTATTCTTAGGTTTGTTCTGGATGTATAACTCATTATCAATTGCAATCTTCCACTTTAGTTGGAAAATGCAATCTGATGTTTGGGGAACTGTAACTGCAAATGGTGTTTCACACATTACAGGTGGAAACTTTGCACAAAGTGCAAACACAATTAACGGTTGGTTAAGAGATTTCTTATGGGCACAATCATCTCAAGTAATTCAATCTTATGGTTCAGCACTTTCAGCTTATGGTTTAATGTTCTTAGGTGCACACTTTGTATGGGCATTCTCGCTGATGTTCTTGTTTAGCGGCCGTGGTTATTGGCAAGAATTAATTGAGTCTATTATTTGGGCTCACAGTAAATTAAAAGTTGCTCCTTCAATTCAACCACGTGCTTTAAGTATTACTCAAGGTCGTGCTGTAGGTGTTGCACATTACTTATTAGGTGGTATTGCAACAACTTGGTCATTCTTCTTAGCACGTATTATTGCTGTTGGATAAAATTTTAATCTTGTATTATTTTTAACTAACTCAATAGTCATTTTTTAAAATTTTTTTAAGAAAAGTGGAGCTTTCTTGTTCTCTAAGAATCTCCACTCTTCTTAAAAAAATTTTTATTCTTTATTTTTACTTTTGTTTCATTTCCTTTTGATATGGTTTTTTGCTTTTACCCATCTTTTTCTTTGTTTTACTTTTTATTTTTATTCATTTTTTATTAAAAAATTTTTTTTTTGAATTTGAAGTTCAAAAAAAATTGAAAAAATCTTTGAAATAATGTAAGATAGATTGAAAGAAAAGTCTTTTTTTTTAGAAAAAAAAAAATTTTTTTCTTGACTTCTTTGAAAAATAAAGAATATAGAATTTTATTTTTCAAAGAAAAATAAAAGTTTTTTTGCTCAATTCATACAAACAAAGCAAAAAAGGGATTGTAGTTCAATTGGTTAGAGCACCTCCCTGTCACGGAGGAAGTTGCGGGTTCGAGTCCCGTCAGTCCCGTCTTTCTAGTTTTTTCAGTTTTGAAAAAACTGAACTTAAGAATAAAGATTTTAAGATTTACGTGCGCTGCTTTTTTTTTTTGCGAAGCAAAAAAAAAATAGAAATCTTTATTCATTGTTTTTTTGTCTATTAGGTGTAAAATATATGAAAAATCAAATTATTCTGAACAATAACGATATATGCCTCGTCGTCCAATTCAAAAAAAACGTGCGGTTTTACCAGATCCAATCTATAATAATATTTCTGTACATATGCTAGTAAACCGTGTAATGAAAAATGGAAAAAAATCTCTTGCATATAAAATTGTATATAATACATTAAAAAATGTTGGTGAAACAACACAACAAAATCCAGTTGAAGTTTTTGAAGCAGCTTTAGAAAATGTAATGCCAAAGGTGGAAGTTCAGCCAAGACGTAGAGCTGGTTCTGTTCAAATGGTTCCAAGTATTTTACGTTCTACAGAACGTGGTCAAGCAACTGCCTTACGTTGGATTTTAGAATCTTGTGAAAAAAAATCTGCAAAAAGTATGGTTTCAAAATTGCAAACTGAAATTTTAGATGCTTATGAAAAGAAAGGAAATGCAATTAAAAAGAAAGAAGAATTACATAAAATTGCAGCAAATAACGCAATGTATTCAAATAGACCTCAAATTATTTTAAATGCAGTTTCACTAGTTTCATAAAAAAAGAAAGTTTTCATTGCATGAAAACCTTTAAAAACAAAGCTTTTGCATTTATTTTTACGCGCGAAGCGTCTTGCACCACAAAAAAAAAGGCGAAGTGCATTGCTTTTGTTTTTTTCATCTTTTTTTTCTTTTGTTTTTTATTTTTTATTCTCATCCCCGTTTGGTTTTTTTGCTTTAGCTGTTGGTTATGACGAACAGCCTTTTACCTATTGGTAAAAGCAAAAAAGAAGGAGGAAAACAAAAAAAAACAACTGGTGATTCCAAACAGACAAAACAACAAAAAAAACTCAAAAAAAATATCTCTTCAGTACGCAGCGCGCGTAAAACTCAAATTCAAAAAATATTTTTTGAATTTGAATTTTTTATTCATTTTTTTTCTTCTCTTTAATTAAAAAAAGAAGAAGAACAAGTACGTACAATTCTGATTTTGGGCAAGTAAATAAAAATTTTTTTTTATGAGTTTACAAATTTCAATTTTAACACCAGAAAAACCATTTTGGAATGGACAAGCAGAAGAAATTATTTTACCTACAGAAACAGGAGAAATGGGTGTTTTAAAAAATCACGCCCCTATTATTACTGGTCTTGATGTAGGAGCTATGTTAGTTCGTACAAAAGAAGAATGGAATTCTTATGCTTTAATGGGTGGTTTTGCTGTTGTTAAGAAAAATAAAGTAACAATTTTAGCAAATGAAGCAGAATCAGCAGAAACTATTGATGCTGAAGAAGCTAAAAATGCTTTTGAAATTGCAAAAGCAAATTTAGAAAAAGCAGAAGGTGTTAAACAAAAAGTTGAAGCAAATTTTGCATATAAAAGAGCAAAAGCTCGTTTTCAAGTTGTAAAAGTTGTAAATAAATTCTCTTAATTTCTTATTTGAAAGCACTCACTTCCTTTTCAATAAGGCGAGCGAGTGCTTTCAAAAAAATATATTTTTTATTGTTCTTTTTGCTTTTTGTTTACATGAACGAAAACAAAACAAATTTAAAAAAAGAATACAAACTTTTCTTTTTAGGATAGAATTGAACAACTTTTGGAGTAAATAAACACTTGAATAAAAAACTTTGAAAGTTGATTTTTTGAAAAAAATTTTGGTATAATACAAAAAAAGAATTTTTGGAAAGGTGGCAGAGTGGTTGAATGCTCTGGTTTTGAAAACCAGCGTGGCTTTATGGTCACCGGGGGTTCGAATCCCTCCCTTTCCGATAATGCAATGAAAAAATTTTTCATTTTTTCTATTTATTTCTATAAATATTTAAAATAAAATATAGCACTTACCTGTGGGCTTTGTGCTTTTTGACTGTTTTTTTTTTGCTTTTGTCCCCTCCTCTTATTCCCCTTTGGTTTTTTTTTGCACTTTTTATTTTTTTTTTACTTTTTTTTTGCTTTGCAAAAAAAAAGTAAAAAAAAAATAAAAAGTGCAAAAAAAAACCAAAGGGGAATAAGAGGAGGGGACAAGGTGAAACAAAAAAAAGATGAAGGCGTGGGGATAAAAAAAAGCAAAAGAAAAAAATAGCAAACATGAAAAAAATAAATTTATTTTAGATTTTAAATAAAATCTAAAACAAAAAACAAAAGTGTAACAAGATTTTTTAAGAAAATACTTTTTTTTATTAAAAGTTTTTGTTTATTTTGATTTTTTAAATTTTTTTTTATGATTTTCATAATTTTTTGAATTATGTTATAATTTTAATTACAAATAGGTTTTATTAAAAAATTTTTTTACGTACAGATGAATTCTATAAAATTATTTTGGAGATCACGCAATGACTATTGCGATTGGTAGTACATATCAAGAAAAACGTACATGGTTTGATGATGCTGATGACTGGTTACGTCAAGACCGTTTCGTATTTGTAGGTTGGTCAGGTCTTCTTCTTTTCCCTTGTGCATACTTTGCATTAGGAGGTTGGTTTACTGGTACAACTTTTGTAACATCATGGTATACACATGGCTTAGCTACTTCTTATTTAGAAGGTTGTAACTTCTTAACTGCTGCAGTTTCAACACCTGCAAACAGTATGGCACACTCATTATTATTCTTATGGGGGCCAGAAGCTCAAGGTGATTTTACTCGTTGGTGTCAATTAGGTGGTTTATGGACATTTATTGCTTTACATGGTTCTTTTGGTTTAATTGGATTCATGTTACGTCAGTTTGAAATTGCACGTTCTGTAAACTTACGTCCTTATAACGCTATTGCTTTCTCAGCGCCTATTGCTGTTTTCGTTTCAGTGTTCTTAATCTACCCATTAGGACAATCTGGTTGGTTCTTTGCGCCTAGTTTTGGTGTTGCAGCTATTTTCCGTTTCATGAACTTTTAAGGTGACTTTCCATTGAAAAATGGATTGAAAAATTGGGAAAATTGATGAAACTTCGAAAATTGATTTTTTGAATTATTGTTTTTATTTTTGAATATTTGAAAACACATTTCTCCTCTTTGTTTTGAGTTATTTCCAATTTTGACTTTTTTCAATAATTTCTTATATAATATATTTGGTTGTTATTTTTTACTGATTACTGTCATTTATATATGAATAATGAAGCCTTCAAATTTTGAAGGGAGTGAAAAACAAAAAAAGAAGCACGGACTCACAGGTCGACTACGGCTTCCTGAAGTTCAACAAAAAATTTCTTCTTCACACAAAGGAAAAAAGAAAAATTATACATCTTGGTTAAAGGATCGAACAGGGACTGATCATCCATCATTTAAACATGGTTTTGGGAAAAGACGAGTTCCATCGACACAACACAAAATTTATGATGCTTGGGTTTAAGGAATTTAGTGCGCAGAGCGCACAAAATGGAACTTTCGCTGTGCTTTAACTGATACAACTGAAAGACTTTTTGAAGTTCACCATTTGAATGGTTGGGATAATTTTCCAGAAGAACGTTAGAGTCTTGAAAAAGGTGTTCTTTTAAGTAAAAACGTTCAGAAAAGTTTCCATAAACTTTATGGAAATGGAAATAATACTGGTCTTCAGTTTGACCAATTTGTTGAAATGTATTACAAAGATGCTTGTTGTGAATGGAACAATCAAAAAATCAATGGAAATAATCATCAACCGAACCTGAATCTTGATGATCTTATCAAAGAACAAAAAATGTACAAACAAAATCTTTTGATAATTTTACGCATAAAAAAATTTTTTTTATGCGCAGCGCGTGTAAAAAATTTTTTTAGCGCACAGATTTAACAAAAAAACGAAATCATAAATTTGTTTCAGGAGTTTATGAACATGTGCATTCAGAAGTCTGCGTTTATTGCCCTCGAGATGACTGTTCTCATAGAACAATGTTTCATAAGTACAAACGTTCAAAAACAGGTTTACCGTGTTGTGCAAAAGAACCTCAGCGTGAAACACGTGCTCCTCGAGATCCAAGAACAGGTCGGTTCAGAGACTTTACGCCCAACAATCAAGAAGATTGAAGAGAAAGTCCAAGAATTTAAGGATACTTAAATTTTTTTATTGCTTATTCTTCCAAGGTTTTCATTTCAAAGTGACTTCAAATTTACATGCACTGCTTTTTTTTTTGCAAGCTTTTTTCTTTAGAAAAAAGCTTTTTCTTTTTTTTTAGGCAAAAAAAAAGTAAAAAAGTAAATTTGTTGAAAAACCAAGTGAACTCATGGAAAATTTTATGCTAAAAAAATTTTACGTGCGCTGCTTTTTTTTTTTGCTTTGCAAAAAAAAAGTAAAAAAAATTTTTAAAGCGCACTGGTTTTTTGTTTTTACTTTTCCTTTTTTTTTTTTGCAACGCAAAAAAAAGCGATGCGGATTGCTTTGCTTTTTTTTTTGCAAAGCAAAAAAAAAAGTAAAAAAGTAAAAAAAAGCAAAAAAATAAAAAGCTTTTTTTGCAAAAAAAAAAAGTAAAAAAAATAACCATGAGCCTATTTTTCCTTTTTGGAAAAAAGGTGCAGAGACTATACAAAATTTAGTAAAAGTGCTTGGAAACTTTTTGTCCTATGGTTTAATCTTTGTGAATAAAAATTCAGAAGTCACAAAAAAAAACAAAAGTTTATTATATAGTCCGATATTCTTTAGAAATAAGGAGAGCTTTGATACTTTTTTTTGCTTGTTGAAAAATAATGCGTTTTTTTGGCAAAAAACAACATTTTTTTGGTCTAAAACGACATTTTTTTACTCAAAAAACGCATCTTTTTGGTCTAAAACGACATCTTTTTACTCAAAAAACTCATCTTTTTGGTCTAAAATCACATCTTTTTCGTGAAAAGTCACGTCTTTTTGGCTTAAAAAAAAAACAAAAACAAGCAAAAAAAACTAAAGCAGAACAATTGAACTGGACGTTAAACCCATTCCACATGATGGGTGTAGCTGGTGTTTTAGGAGCTGCTTTATTATGTGCTATTCACGGTGCTACTGTTGAAAACACATTATTTGAAGATGGTGACGGTGCTAACACATTCCGTGCATTTAACCCAACTCAAGCTGAAGAAACTTACTCTATGGTAACTCATTCATATGTTGCCACTTTATGCTTTAAAGCATACTGAAATCTTGCTCAAAACGGAGGATTCCCGCTGATTTATGTGGAAAATTCCGTGCAAAAATAAAATTTTTTATTTTTCTCACTAAATAAATTGCTTTTTTTATTCAACTTTTTTTATACTCTTTTGGAACAGTACTTTTTCGTTTAATGGTATTACAAAAAGAATTCTTTTTTATGAAACAACCAAATTCTTCAGTATTTTTCAAAAAAAGTTTTCAACAAGGCTTATACATAATAACTTGCATTCCTTTAAATAAATATTATATTAGGTGAATCAAAAAATTTAAAAGGCAGAATAAATAACCATAAATCTTGTTTAAAGCAGGAGTTTCATGAATGTAGTGCATTACAACAAGATTTTCATATTTATGGTTTTCAAAACTTTACTTTTCAAAGACTGTATTTTGGTGCCTTTTCTCAGACAAAAGAACAACGTCTATTTTTTGAAAAAAAAATTTTACAAACATTACCTCCAAAAAATAGATATAATGTATATGTGGATTGGACGAGTCGTCCTTTTGAATTCAATCCTTTTTATGGAAAACGCCACACTCTTGAAGCTTTATTAGCAAATAAACAAGCTCACGAAGGAAAACCATCTTCTTTTAAAGGAAAAAAACATGCACCTAATGTTGGTGAAAAAATCAGTCAACAAAACAAAGGAATGCCAAGTATGGAACGACGCAAAGGTGTTTATATTCATGCACACTATTATGTGTCAGTTTCAGAAGCATCATGACAAACTTGTTAGAGTCGAGGATTTATCCGTAATGCTTGTAATAGTGATCGTGAAATGTATGAAGATTTTGTTTGGCAAATAAATTATTTCGAAAAATAATTAGCAAACAGAAGTTCAAAAATTATATAAATAAAATTCTTTTTTCTTCTAAAAAATTTTTTTTGATTGGAATATCAAAATAAAAAAGGAACTCGTTTTTTTTTGATATTCCAATCAATTCCAATAAAAAACAAAGAACAATAAAGCAAAGAATCTTTTTTAAAAAAATAAAAAGTTTTATTCTGTGTAACGACTATCCTATATGAAACAGAAGACTCTAGTCTTCAAAAAAAAGCAAGTATGTAATTTGTATTCTTTCTAAACAGACAATATTGTTTACACCGAGCAAAAAAATCATTTGATAGAATAAATAATGTTTTCACGCGCTGCTTTTCCTTTTACTTTTTTTTTTGCACTTTTTTTACTTTTTTTTGCAAAGCAATGCGCTCCGCCTTTTTTTTTGCGTTGCTTTTTTTTACTTTTTTTTTGCAAAGCAAAAAAAAAAGCAAAGCAAAAAAAAAAGTAAAAAAAAGTAAAAGCTTTTTTATTTTTATTTTTTTTTGCAAAGCAAAAAAAAAGCAAAAGATAAAGTCAAAAAATATGAAAAATTACATAAAGATATAGTCTGATCTTATAGCTTAACTATAAGAAAAAAAAGAAGAAAGAAACTTCTTTTTTGAACATAAATGAACAGCAAACCGTTTCTGGTCACAAATTTTTGGTGTTGCTTTCTCAAACAAACGTTGGCTTCACTTCTTTATGTTATTAGTACCAGTTACAGGTTTATGGATGTCAGCAATTGGTGTTGTTGGTTTAGCTTTAAACTTACGTGCTTATGACTTCGTATCACAAGAAATTCGTGCTGCTGAAGACCCAGAGTTCGAAACTTTCTATACAAAAAACATTTTACTTAACGAAGGTATTCGTGCTTGGATGGCTGCACAAGACCAACCACATGAACGTTTAGTATTCCCTGAAGAAGTATTACCTCGTGGTAACGCTCTATAATTTAGGAAAAATTTTTTACTTTTTTTTTGCAAAGCAAAAAAAAAGTAAAAAAAAGCAAATCCCTTTCAAGTCAATTTTTTTTGAGTATTCAATACTGTTGTAATTTCATAACAATCAAAGATTGATGAGAAAAATATGTTGAAATTTGAACGAATTTCTTTGAAAACCATTTTTTTTTCAAAGAAATTCGTTCCTCTTTTTTTTTCAATAAGTTTTTGAAAAGGCAATAAAAAAATGATCAAAATTTTACGCTAAAAAAATTTTACGTGCGCTGCTTTTTTTTTTTGCTTTGCAAAAAAAAAGTAAAAAAAAATTTTTAAAGCGCATTGAAAATATCAAAAATCTGAAAAAACTTTCAGTGCATGAAAATGCTTAAAAGCAAAGCTTTTGCTGGACAATACCAGTGTTGAGTACCTTTCAATTGGAAAATTGAATGATTTTTCACAGCTTGAGAAATCAATATTTGAATAAAACAGTTTCTTTTTTTATTTGAAACTTTCAAAAGGCTTATTTTCAAAGTATTTTAACTTTTTTCATTTTTCTTTTTGTCTTTATGTTGAAAAAAATAAAAAATGAAAAAATTAAAACAAAGAGAAAAAAAATTTGAGTACAAGAGCCGTAAGCTTTGAGAGGAGCACGTACGGTTCTGCGGAAAATTTCATAAATGAATTCTAAAGATGTGAAATTTATTCCAACTAAACCAGGTCATTTCTCAAGAACTCTTTCAAAAGGACCAAATACTACAACTTGGATTTGGAATCTTCATGCTGATGCTCATGACTTTGATAGTCATACAAGTGATTTAGAAGAAATTTCAAGAAAAGTTTTTAGTGCTCACTTTGGGCAATTAGGTGTTATTTTCATTTGGTTAAGTGGGTGCGAAACGATTTATTAGAAATAAACATAAAAAAAAGTGAATCTTTCACAAACTTTCACTTAAGCTTTTTTATGAAAGTATCTTTAAGAATTTTTTAGTAAGTTCTGAATTATTAATGCTACAAAGTCTTTATGGTTTAAAAAAACCAGCTACACAATTTTGTAAAGTTCCACTTAATTTACAAAAATTTTTTTTGTAGCTTTTTGACTTTATTCTTTATTTTTCTTTGACATTCTTTGGTAAATGTCAATATTTTTACGCTAAAAAAATTTTACGCTAAAAAAATTTTTTTTTAAAAAATTTTTAAAGCGCATAAAAAAAATTTTTTTTTAAAGCGCACTGAATGATCTTTCAAGGTAGCAATTTTTCTTAATTTAACTTTTATTTTTTTTTCTTGTTGCTGGTTAGAGAAGGCACAAGCAAAAAAGAGAAGCAAAAGGAATAAAAAAATTTCTTAAAGATTTTAAAAGTTTTTCTAGAAAAACGTTAAAGAATTTTAGAGTGAAAAAAAAATTTTCAAAATTTTTAATAGATTGAAAATTTTGTCCACTAAAATTTAAGGAAGCTCAAAAAAGTTATTATTTTTTAAAAATTTGTTTACGCTAAAAAAATTTTTAAAGCGCACGAAATTTTTTCACCAAATAAGATTTGGACCTATTCCATTTTGTTTATTTTTGAAAACTTTCTTTACTTTTTTTCTTTTTCTTGTATTATTTTGTTTTTTTTTTAATTTTTTGCCTTTAAATTTTGTTTTGAGTTTTTTAGATATTTAAAAAATATGAAAAAAAAAGGCTTTTTATTTTTTTTCTTTTGCTTCCCCTCATTTTTTTTTTGCTTCGTTTTTTTTTTGCTTTGCAAAAAAAAGTAAAAAAAGTAAAAAAAACCAAAGGGAGACAGAGGATAAAAACCCAAAGCAAAAAAATAGAAAGGGCTTAAGAAAGAAGAAATACAAAAATGAAAGAAATTAAAAAACTCTACAAACAATGATCAAAATAAAGAAAAAAGAAAGTTTTTTTATTTAAAAAAAAATTAAAAAGAAAGCTTTTAATAGAAAATAAACTTGTCAATTTTGAGCACATTCGTGTTATTTATTTATTTTTAATATTATTTTTCAGGCTATCTTTTTCTAGAAATTCAAAATTTTTACAATTTGATAATTTATTTTGCATCTTTGTTGAAACAATTTACAATTGTTTTTTGTAAACTTTATTTTTGTAAAGAAGTTTTACAAAAACAAAGTTTTTTAAGAAAATTTTATCAAAGCAGTTTTTTTAGAAATAAATGATTCCCAAGAAAAAACAATTTGTTTTTTTAAAAACTGAAATAAAGAATTTCAGTGAATTTTGAATTTTTTCTTGATTTTATCTATATACATATAAACTCATTTTTCTTATGTCTAATACAGGAACTACTGGACGTATCCCATTATGGTTAATTGGAACTTTTGTAGGTACAGCAGCTCTCGCTATTCTTGCAATCTTTTTCTATGGTTCTTATGTTGGTTTAGGTTCTTCTTTATAAATTTCTCAAAAGTTTTTATTTTTGAGTAAATTTCCTTCATTTTCTCTTTTGTAATTTTATGCGCGCTGCGCATTCATTTTTTGGCACCGTTTTTTTTTTTACAAAATCAAACTTTTTTTTTTTTTACTTTTTTGTTTGTGTTTCATTTTTTTTTGTTAAAAAAACAAGAACAAAATAAAAGCAAAGAAAAAAAACATGAGCAAAAAAAAAACGTAACAGATAAAGCTTCAAAAAATTCAAAACGGTGTCAAAAAAGAGAAAAACTTCAAGTTTTTCTTTTTCAAAAGGAAAAAAAGTTTTAAGCATAGATTTTTTTTTGAAAATTGTTTTGATGTTTTGGAGTTTTCATCCAAAAAAACAAAAAAAGTTTTCATTGCCTGAAAACTGGTACAAGCAAAGCTTTAAAAAAAAAAGCAATTATTTTTCTAATAAGTAACGTAGTTACTTAAATGCAAAATTTGCAAACTCTTACTTTTAAACAAATAAACAAAGTTTTGGAAGAAAAAAATGAATTTTTTTTCTGGGTCTAGGTTTCTCTATTTTTTTTGTTTTTCCCGCTTGTTAAAAGGCTGCTCTTTCTAACCAATAGGCAAAGAAAGAAACTGGAAGTTTTGGTTTTTTTTACTTTTTTTTTTGCTTTGAAAAAAAAAAAGTAAAAAAAACCAAACCAAAAAAAAGAAAAACAAAAAAAACCAAACTAAAAAAAAAGAAAAAAAACGAAAGTTGGAGGAGGCCTTGCCCCAGGGAAAACAAAAAACCAAAGGGGACAAGTAGAGCCTCTTTTTTTCATTTGGTTTTTTTTTTACTTTTTTTTTTCAAAGCAAAAAAAAAGTAAAAAAAAAACCAAATGAAAAAAAAAATAAAAAATTTTTTGTTTTTCAAGATTCCTCTTAAATAAAATAAATTGTTTATTTGTTTTTCTTGAATTTCATTTTTGTGCGCAGTGCGCATAAAAATGAAATTCAAAAAAAAGTAATTTTTTTGGTTGTTAAGAAAGAATAAGTATTTTCGCTTCAAAATTTTTTGAAGTGTTCAACTTATTCAATTAATAAAATATAATAAAGTAATTATTCAAAAAAATTTATGAGTGATTTTCTTCTAAATCCATTCTCAGAAATTGCAGAAGTTTCTGTAGGTCAACATTTTTATTGGCAATTAGGTTCATATGAAGTACATGGACAAGTTTTATTAGTTTCATGGTTTGTTTTAGCTGTTATTTTTGGTTTATCATTTGTAGGAAATAGTAATTTAAAATCAACTCCAGATGGATTACAAAATTTCACTGAATTTGTAACTGAGTTCATTCGTGATTTAGCAAAAACACAAATTGGTGAAGAAGAATATTTAAAATGGGTTCCATATTTAGGAACTGTATTCTTATTTATCTTTGTATCAAACTGGTCAGGAGCTTTATTACCATGGCGTTTAATTGAATTACCAAATGGTGAATTAGCAGCTCCAACAAATGATATTAATACAACTGTAGCTTTAGCTTTATTAACATCTATCTCATATTTTTATGCAGGTATTCGTAAAAAAGGGCTTCGTTATTTCAACAGATATGTTCAACCAGCTGCTTTCTTACTTCCAATTAACGTATTGGAAGACTTCACAAAACCGTTATCGTTATCGTTCCGATTATTTGGGAACATTTTAGCTGATGAATTAGTTGTTGGTGTACTTGTTTCTTTAGTACCTCTTATTATCCCAATTCCAATCATGTTATTAGGTTGTTTTACAAGTGCTATCCAAGCGTTAGTATTTGCAACTTTAGCAGGTGCTTACATTGGTGAAGCTGTTGAAGATCACCACTAAAAATTTTCTTTAACGTTTTTACTTTGAAAAGAAACAATCGATTGTTTCTTTTCAAAGTAATTTTGAATTCTTTAAAAAAAAAAATGAATGTTTGAAAAGAAAAAATTTTTTTTATTGAGCTTTTTTTTTTCGATGCTTTTTATTTTTTAGCTTTTCTTAAAAAAAAAGATATTTTCAATAAAAAAAGAAAAAATTTATAAAAAAAGGAACAAACAAGGTTTTCAGCTTATAAAAACCTTTGAAAGCAAAGTTTTTGCTTTTTTGTTGCTTTTCTAAATAGGGAGGGGCTTTGCCATTTCCCCTTCCCATACCAAGAAAGAAAAGTGTTTCAAATTTTGAATTCTTTTGATTTTTTTTTTTGAATTTGATTTTTACGCTAAAAAAATAAAAAAAAAATTTTTTTAAAGCGCACAAAATTCAAACATAATGATTTGAAACAATAACAAAATAAAAAAAATTTTATGAAAAATTTTACTACTTATTTATCTACAGCTCCTGTAGTAGCTACAGGTTGGTTTATTGTTACTGCAGCTTTATTAATTGAAATTAACCGCTTTTTCCCTGATCCTTTAGTATTTTCATTCTAATTAAAAAAAAAGAATAGTTTTCTGCATTTTTGAAAAATCAAATGTTTTGAGTCTTCAAAAAATGCAGAAAATTATACTTTTGTTTTCTAGTTTAGTTTTCTGCTTTTGAGAAAAAAAGAGTTTGTTTTTTTTTTGAAAAAGGAGAATCATATTTTAGAAGCAATGATTGATGAGGACGCATTCAAGGTTAATTGTTTTTTGTGTTTTTACAAATAATAAAAAAAGTCTTCAAAACAAGTAAAAACTCAACTCAAAATTGATAGATTTGAGAAAATTTAATAAAGATTATTCAAAAATCTGTATATGTTTCCATTTAAAAGGAAAAAATAAAACAAAAACAGATTTTTGAACAGAACAAAATGAAAGTTTTAGACAAATGTGAATTTTTTTTTTGAATTGAATTTTACTTTGTTTTCTTTTTTTCAAAACAATAAAATTCTTTAAAAAATTTGGAATTTAAAAATTTTTTTATTTTTTCATTTTAACATATAAAAATGCCTACTATTCAACAACTTATTCGTTCTGCTCGAAAAAAAGTTTCAAAAAAAACAAAAGCTCCTGCTTTAAAATCATGTGCTCAACGTCGCGGAATTTGTTTACGTGTTTATACAGTTACTCCAAAAAAACCAAACTCAGCATTAAGAAAAGTAGCTCGTGTTCGATTAACTTCTGGATTTGAAGTAACTGCTTATATTCCAGGAATTGGACATAATTTACAAGAACACGCAGTTGTTCTTGTTCGTGGAGGTAGGGTAAAAGATTTACCAGGTGTACGTTATCATATTGTACGTGGAACATTAGATACTGCTGGTGTGAAAAACCGAGTTCAAAGTCGTTCAAAATATGGTGTAAAATTAGCAGCAACAAAAGGAGCAGCTAAAAAATAAGACATCTTTTTTAGAAAATTGGCTTCATTTTTTTTGAAGTTTTTTCACTTTTTTTTTGCAAAGCAAAAAAAAAGCAGCGCGCGTGAAATGAAAAAAGTTGATTTTTTATTTTTTAAACTTTTTTTAAAAGTCAAAAAAAATTGAAAATTGGTGAACAGCAAAAGATTTTGCTGTTCACCAAAATTTTTTAGTGATCTTTAGATTACCAACTTGCTTGATCACCACGACGATATTGTAAATATGCAGTAACAAATAAACCAGCGATAGTAACTGGAACTAATCCTAATACAATTCCTGAAAGTAAAGGTTCAACCATAATAGAAATTTTGAATAAAAAATTTTTTTTTAAAACTGAAAGATGATGGAGTTTTTTTTTCAATTTTTTTTTTATTTTAAAAAAAGTAAAAAAAATAAAGAACTAAAAAAAAAATAAAAACATTAAACTGAGTTTTTTTTTCAAAATATTCTCGTTTTTTTGTTTTTGAATTGGAAAATTTTTTCTTTTTATTCAGTTTAAAGTTTTTGATTTTTAGAATCAAAAAAACTTTTTAAAAAATCTGAAAGTTTTTTGTATGAATTCCATTTTTTTCATAAGCTTTTAAAATCTTATGAGAAAAAGATTTTTGGGCTTTGCATTTTTTGCAACTTTTTTATTTGCTATCACCAACAGGCTTTTTGTTTTTTATTTTTTTTTTGCTTAGGTTTTTTTTTACTTTTTTTTTGAAAAAAAAAAAGTAAAAAAAAACCTAAGCAAAAGCCCACCTATTAGCAATAGCAAAAAAAAAAGAAAACAGAAAAAAAAAAAATTTCTCTTCAGTTTTTTTTTCTATAAAAAATCTCTAACTTCATTCTTATTTTTTTTGGGGATAGAGGGACTTGAACCCTCACGATCGAAAAAATCAACGGATTTTCATTGAAAAATTGAAACATTTTTTTGTGGACTTTATCATTATCTTTCATTTTTCTTTTTTCTTATTGTTTTTTTTATATAAAAAAAACAAAGTACAAAAAATAAATTATGAAGTTCATGAAAGATAGCTTTCATTAAGTCTCTGCGCCTTTTCTTTTTTTTAGAAAAAAGAAATAGGTTCAGAATTTAAAATTCTTTTTTTTCAAAAGAATTCTTTTCTCTGATTTTAAAAGCAATCACTTTCCAAATTTCTTTAGAAAAGCTCAAAAAAAAGTTTTTTACTTTAAATCTCTTAAGTCCGTAGCGTCTACCATTCCGCCATATCCCCTTTTTTTCTAAAATTATACCATTTTTTAAAAAAATTGTCATCTTTTTAAAACTTTTTTATTTTCTAAAAGTTTTTTTTTAAACCTCAAAATTTTCAATTTCTGAGGACTCTGTTTGTTGGTTTTTTAACTGGCAAATTTTGACAATAGGGTGCTTTCACTCATTCTTCTTTGTTTTTTATTTTTTTTTTTTGGTTTTTTTTTACTTTTTCTTGTAAAGCAAAAAAAAAGCAAAGCAATGCGCAGCGCGCGTAAAATAAAAAACAAAAAATTTTCCCTCCTCTTCAGGAGCCAAAGGATAAAAAACCGAAGCACAAAAAAAAATAAGGGCAAAATCTTTTACCAGGAAAAGCAATAGTGGAGTTTTTACTGTTTTTATGCAATGAAAACTCTTGTTTTTTTTTGAAAAAAAAGATAAAGGACTCTGCCCATTGGGGGTCTCTTGTTTTTTTTTATTTTTATTGATAAGTAAAAGTAAAAAAAAAGGCAAACAAAAAAACGTCAAAAGATTGTTGGTAATAGTCAACAGGAAAAGTCTAAAAAAAAAGCAAAACTCCGAGGAAACAAATAAAATTTTGTTTTAGTATTAGCTTGGTGACTAATACTAAAACAACAAACAAATCCATTTGAGTTAAACAAAATATGATCTTTTTTTCTTGTTTTTTTTTCTCTTTTTTTGATTTTTCATGTTTATGAAAAAATCAAACAATTCAGTTGGAAAAAAATACATGGAAAAAAAGAAGTTTTGCTGATGCCACCAGGGACCAGAAAAAAATTTAAAAAATTTTCAATAAAAGAACTGAATAATTCATTTTTTTAAAAATGAAGTTTTAATAATTTTCAGGTTATTAGTTGAAGATATAAGAAGAGAAAAGAACAGCCAAAACAAAAATTAATAATAGTCCCCAATAAAGACTAGTACGGTTTAATTCTACAACTTGTTTATTAGGATTAGGTCTAGCCATATACTAAAAAGAACTGAGGTCTAAAAATTTGCAATTTTTTGTGAATTTTTTTACTGGATCCTTTATTTTTCTTTGTTTCAAGTGATTAGGCTCAAATTTTTTTCAGTTGGTTTTTTTTTGAATTTTCCTTAAAAAAGTTGAAAAAAAAACTTCTACTTCAAAAAAGACAAGAATGCACATATCAACAAAGAAGAATAAAAATTTTTTAAACTCAAATTTTTTGCTTCTTTTAGCCATTTGTTTTTTATTTTACGTTTTTCAAGATTTTAAAATTCCGTTCATAATAACGGGCCTTTAGGTTTTTCAGTTTTCTTGAATTTTGGCTTTTATTATTTAAATAAAGCCAGAGAAAGATTTTTTTTGTTGAAAAAATATTTTTTGATTTTTTCAATAAATTCTCACAAAATTTTGAACTGAATATTCAAAAATTGCAAAAGAAAAAAAAGAAGTCTTGAATTTTAATTCGACTATTTCTTTAACAATTCAAAAGAATTAACGTTGAATGAATTGCATTGCTGTAATTGATCCTAAAAAGAAAATAGTAGGAACTGCTAATGCGTGAATTGATAACCAACGAACAGTGAAAATAGGATATGTAATAGCTTCAGCTGATTTTCTTGTTGTCATAAATAAAAAAAATTTTTTTTTCATAGGAAACTAAAATAAAAATTTTATAGTTTTTTTGTTCAATTCAATTTTTAAAAAGTTTTTGTAGGTTTTATTCCTTTGAATTTTTTTTGGTATTTTTTTTTTAATACCATAAGCAAAAAAAAAGCACTGTCAAAAAGAGCTTTTCAAAATTTTCAAAAAAAACATCAAAAAAGATATGTTTTCAAAAAATTGTACAAATCTTTTTTGTTCTCTCCTTCTTTTTATTGAATGAATACATAAAAAACTAAAAACTTATAAAAAAAACCAAAAAAAAATTTTCAGGTTTTCAAAGTTTCTAAGTTTTTAGAGATTTTAGAAGATAAAAAACAAAAAAGTTTAAACTTTTTTTAGTTTTCCTAGGAATCCAAATTCACTTAAAATTTTTTTTTTACTTTGATACTTTAGCAAAGTCAAAGCTTCTATTTTTTTATTTATTTTAAGTGAAATTTCCCGTAAATAGTACGGACCAGAAAAATGGTGGACATTTTTTACTCGTCGTTTTTCTAAGACTTTTTTTTGAATGTTTTCAAAAAAACGAACAGTTTAAATAGAAAAAGATTCAAATATTCAGAATTTTAAAACTTTTTTTGAAGTTTGTTTTAGTTGTTTTAATTTTCTTTATTTATAATTCTAAATAAAAAAAGTGATATCCCTATTAAATCTAGAGAAAACTAAAAATTTTTACACTAAAAAAATTTTTTTTATGCGTTTTAAAAATTTTTTTAAAAAAAATTTTTTTAGCGTAAAATTTTAAAAGCGCACAGGTTTTGCCTACTAGGTTCTTTTTTCTTTTTTTTGCTAAGATTTTTGTCAATGGAGGGTTTTTTCCCTCCCTCCTTTTGATTATTTTTTTTGCTTTGTTTCTCCCCCCTTACCCCCTTTGGTTTTTTTTTTGCTTCACTTTTTTTTTACTTTGCAAAAAAAGTAAAAAAATAAGGGACAGAGGCAACAAAAAGGTTCTTCCTTATTTTTTTATTCTTTATTTGATAAAAGAGGGGGAGGGAACAAAAGCAAAAAAAAAACCAAAGGGAATGATGATTAAAAAATAAGGCGACTTTGCTCCAAGAAAAAGCAAATAGAGCCTTTCTAAATAAAAAAATTTCTTTTTAAAAAACAAATCCATTTTTTTTTCCCGTTCTATTAAGATATTTTAGAAAAACTTTTCTTTAAGAAAATAAAATATAGAGAATATATTATTTATTCTATCATTTAAACCTTTCAGTTATTGATTTAGGTTTCCGCGCAATGCTTTTTTTTTTGCTTTTTTTTTCCTTTTTTTTTTGCGTTGCAAAAAAAAAGCAAAAAAAAAGTCAAAAAAAATAATTTTGATTTTTATTTTCATTTATTTCGTTTTGATCTAGACTTTAAAAAAAAATAAAAACAAAGAAAAATAAAAAAAACAAAAAAATAAAAGTTTAATAAAAAAATACGTTTTTTTGTTTCTTCCAAGAATTTTTTTTTTGAAAAAAAAATTTTTGAGAACTCAAAGAAAAAATCAAGCAAATTTAGGCGCACTGCTTTTTTTTTTGCTTTGCTTTTTTTTTTGCTTTGCAAAAAAAAAGTAAAAAAAGTCGAACAAAAAAACTTTTTTCATTTATTTTTTAATTATATCATAAACAAAAAAATTTTAAAAGATTGAATGTTGGAGTTTTTATCTTCATTTTTCATTTAAAGAAGATTCAAAATGAACAAAAATTCAATTAAAAAAAAGATCTTTTTTGAATTTGTGCAAAGGTAAAATAAAAGAAACACAAAAAAAGAAATATTCTAAAGATGTACTTTTCAAAAAAATAGGAGGTTTCCAAAAAATGCCTGGTGACTAGAGCCACAAATCCCAACCACCATTTCATAAATTTTTAGTAAAAAAACGTAGCTGTATTCAATTTTTTTTTTGAATCAGAGGAATACAAATTTTATTTTCAAAAAATTTTAATGTATAATTCAAATTCATATATTCCAGATTTAGTTGAAATTCAGCGACAAGGATTTTTTTATTTGTTAGAAAAAGGAATTGTAGAAGAAATTTCAAAAAGAAATCCAATCACTTGTTTTGAAAAACAAATTGAAATCTTTTTTTATCCTCAATATTACCGTTTAACAAAACCTTTTTATTCAATTCAGCAAGCCATATTTTACAAAAAAAGTTATGTTTCAAAATTATATATTCCCGTTCAACTTACAGATCGAAAAACAAAGCGTATTTTTCTAAAATGGATGTTGCTTGCTCATTTTCCATTAATGACAAATCGTGGCCATTTTTTATTAAATGGCTCGGCTCGAGTTATTATTAATCAATTAGTTCGTAGTCCTGGTATTTATTTTCGAGAAAATATGCACGAAATTTTTTCAAATAAATGGTCAGAAAAGCCTTCAACTACGTTCCGTCGATTTTACGCTGACATTATTTGTTTAAAAGGAACATGGCTAAGAATTGAATGTGATAAAGATTTTTCGATGTGGGCAAAAATGAAAAAAGGTCCAAAAATTCCATTATTGTGGTTTTTATTAGGAATGGGATTAAGTGAAAAATATATTTTAAATTCTGTCTATAAACCAATGAATTTACTTCAGAGTTTTACAAAAGAAATGGAAAAAGTGCAGAAATCAAAATCTTCAAAAGAATTAAAGTATCCATATGTTTCAAATACTAAACAAGCTTGGGAACAAATTCAAAAACTTTTTAAATTAAAAAAGACACTTCGAAAATTTTCATTTTTGAAGAAAAATCAAAAAGAAGTTAAAACTTTTGTTTTTGGTCAATCTTCAACAAAAAATGACTCAAAAAGTTTTTTTTCTGAAGCTGCAGCTTTTGATGTTTTATTGAAAAAAACAAAAAAAGGAACCAACGTTTCATCTTCAAAAGATGCCTCTTTGTTAATTCAGACAAATCTTCAACCAAAAAAAAATACAATAAAAAAAGAGAGTCTTCAAAAAAGTAAAAATCAAAAAACTTCAAAATTGTGTTCACAAAATCAAGAAAAACGAGTAGCTTCAAAACTTGAAGCTTATGAACTAGGGCGAAAATGGTTTGCAAATAAATTTATGAACCCTCGAACATATGATTTAGGAAAAGAAGGACGTTGGTTGATTAATAAAAAACTTGGGTTAACCATTCCACTTCAACAAACAACATTAACTGCTTTAGATGTGTTAACAGCAACAGATTCTTTAATGAAAATTGAAGATGGTTTTTTTGAAATTGATGATATTGATCATTTAAAAAATAAAAGAGTTCGAACTGCTGGTGAAGCTCTTCAAGAAATTTTCAGTATTGGGTTAGTTCGTTTAGAAAAATCTATTCGGTTAAAATTAAATGGGAATGGTCAACAATCTTTTTTTCAAAAAAATTCTTTTTTCAATTTTGATTCTTTAATTAGTACTCGACCAGTAAATGGTGCTTTTCGTGAATTTTTTGGAACACATCCATTGTCTCAATTTATGGATCAAATTAACCCTTTAGCTGAAATTACACATAAACGTCGACTAAGTTCATTAGGTCCCGGAGGTGTTTCACGTGATACTGCTACCTTGGCAATTCGTGGAATCCATCCATCTCACTATGGTCGAATTTGTCCTATTGAAACACCAGAAGGAAAAAATACAGGTCTTGTAAATTCAATTACAACCTATTCAAAAATTTCTTTTCAAGGCTTTCTTGAATCACCTTTTCATAAAGTTTATAAAGGACAAGTTCAAAGAAATTTGGGTGTCTTTTTCTTAGCACCTGACAAAGATGACCATTTTCAAATGGCAACTCCAGATTTAAATTTATCGCCTTTGGGCTTTTTACCAAAAAAACCAATTCCTGTTCGTATTGGAAAACGTTTTGTTCGAATGAAAACTCATAAACTTGCATTAATAGGGGTTTCTCCACTTCAAATGATTTCTGTTGCAACTTCGTTTATTCCATTTTTAGAACATGATGATGCAAACCGAGCTTTAATGGGATCAAATATGCAAAGACAAGCTGTTCCTTTAATCAGACCTGAGCGACCTTTTATTGGAACGGGATTAGAAGCGCGTGTAGTTAGTGATTCAGGACATGCCATTCTTGCCAAAACAAGTGGTTATATTATTTATTCAAGCGGCTCTAAAATTTATCTTTATACAATTTAACTATTTTCAACAGGTATTTTTTGAATTTTTGTCATTTCGAAGATTTAGAATTTTTTCTGACTGTAAAGATAAAAATTTGTTTCTACCTTTGTTTTAATAATTTGATTCTTTGAAGTTTTTGAATTTTTTCTATATTGGTTTTTACGCACGCTGCTTTTTTTTTTGCTTTGCTTTTTTTTTGCTTTGCTTTTTTTTTTGCAAAGCAAAAAAAAAGTAAAGCAAAAAAAAAGTAAAACAAGAACCTTAAATCTTTTGATTTTGTTTTATGTTGTTTATTTCAAAATAAAGGATTAGAGTTTTCGATCAGTTTTATTTTTTTAATAATCAGTTTTATTTTTTTAATACAGAACAAAAAAAAATCAGCAATTTTCATAAATTGTAAAATAAAAAGTTTTTATTCAAACTTTCCAAACAATTTTACAAAGAGATTTACTAGTTCAAAAAACTTTTTGTGTTTTTTTATGCATTTTTTTTGAACCTAGGTTTAAAAATTAGGAAGAAAGAAATTTGTTTTGAATTTTATTTTTTTTTCAGGAATTAAATTTTTATTTAGAAGTTTTTTAATGTTTCAAAATTTTTTAAAAAAATGAAAAAAAAGAAGAAGCAAGCTTTAGAATTTTTTAAAAGAATAAAAAAAAATGAAAAAAGCAAACTTCCAAATTTTTCAATTTCTCAAAAACTGGAGTTTTTCTTGTTTTTAAAACACAAAGAGCACTCAAAAATGACAATTTGCACAAAAAGAAAAAAATCGATGTTTTTGATTTTTTTATTTTTCAATAAAGTTCCAAATTTTTTTACTCAACTTTTATGAAAAGAAAAAGTTTCATTTTGAATTTTAAAGCAGAAAAAAAGAAAAAAGATTCTTTTTCTTTAAAAAAAAATTTATTTAAAAAAGATCAAAAATTTAGAGTTTATGTACCTTTTTTGACTTGTTCTGAAAATAAAATAGACAGACAACTGTCTTCTTTCCCATCTTTTCCATATCTTTTTGCTTCTCAAATAACGCAATCTTTGCAAAATCAAAAATTTTCAAAGTATTCTCTTCAAAAATATCAACGTTCAAATCAAGATACTCTTCTTGTTCAGCGTCCAATGGTTCGTGAAGGAGATTGGGTTCAATCAGGAGATTTATTAGCAGATTGCTCATCAAGTTTAGGAGGTGAATTATGTTTAGGCAAAAATATTTTTATTGCTTATATGCCTTGGGAAGGGTATAATTATGAAGATGCTATTTTAATTAGCGAAAGATTAGTTTCTGAAGATGTTTATACCTCAGTTCATATTGAATCATATGAAGTTGAAACAAAAAATACAAAATTGGGCAAAGAACAAATTACAAATAAAATTCCTAATCTTCCAGAAAAAGAAAAAAATCATTTAGATGAAAGAGGAATTGTCAAATTAGGAACTTTTGTACATGAAGGTCAAATTTTGGTAGGAAAAATCACTCCAATTCAAAAGAAATATAGATCAGGTTATGAAAAATTATTGTATACAATTTTAGAAAAAGAGTTAATTCCAATGCGTGATAGTTCGTTAAGAACTTCAAAAGGTTTAAAAGCAAAAGTTGTTGAAATTAAAATTTTAAATTTTTCCTGGGGTTTTGTTCCAGTGGGCAGAGCCCCAATTTCAACAATTCAACAAAAGAAAAAAAATTCAAAAGTTATTCTGAAAAAGCAAAAAAAACCAGAACGAGTTCAAGTTTATTTAGCTGAAAAACGAAAAATACAAGTTGGTGATAAAATGGCTGGAAGGCATGGAAATAAAGGAATTGTTTCAAAAATTCTTCCAGTTCAAGATATGCCTTTTTTACCAGATGGAACTCCATTGGACATGGTTTTAAATCCTTTAGGTGTCCCATCTCGAATGAATGTCGGGCAAATTTATGAATGTCTTTTAGGATTAGCTTCAAAATATTTAAAACACTATTACCGAATTCAAGCCTTTGATGAAATTTATGGTCCACATGCTTCTCGAAGTTTTACATTTGCAAAATTATATGAAGCTCATTTGAAAACAAATCAAAAATGGTTATTTAACCCCTGTTATCCTGGAAAAATGCAAATTTTTGATGGTCGAACTGGTGAACCATATGATAGTCCAGTTACCGTAGGTATTGCATATATGTTAAAACTTGTGCATTTAGTCGATGATAAAATCCATGCTCGATCAACAGGTCCTTATTCACTTGTTACACAACAACCTTTGAGAGGTCGTTCAAAATATGGAGGTCAAAGACTTGGAGAAATGGAAGTTTGGGCAATTGAAGCTTACGGAGCAGCCTTTATTTTATTAGAAATGTTAACTATTAAATCAGATGATATTAGTGGACGTATGACTTTATGGTCAAATATTCTTCTGAATATGCCAATTTACATTGGAACTCCTGAATCATTTAAAGTTTTAATTTGTGAACTCCAAGCTTTATGTTTAGACATGGGTCTTTTTCAATTAAATAAAAAAGGATTTTTAACACAAATTGAACATCTTATGCAATTGCCATAGTTTCAAAGTTTGTTAAACTCTTTAACTTCTTTGAATTATTTTTTATTTGGTTTTTACGCGAAAAAAATTTTTTTTTAATTTTTAAAGCGCATTGAACAATCTTGGTTGGTTCTTTTAGAACAATCTTCGTTTTTCTATTTTTTAGTATTGATTGAGTTCAACAAATCAAAGAAAGCTAGAAAAAAAGGATAAAAAATTTAAAATTGCAACAAAAATAATTCAAAAAAATTTTTTTGTGATAAAATAGTATTAGTGAAAATTTTCAAAATAGTTGAATTCTGAAATCAAAACTCAAAAATTTTGAAAATTTTTCCAGTAAATAAAAATTTTTTTATTTATTTGTTCAAATATTTTTTGAATTCTAAAAAAAGCTGTAAAAAAAGAAATTTTTTTCTACAGTTTTGAAGCCGAATCAATGAAAAAAAGTTATGCTGAGGAAGCATCACAACAAAATTTTACAGTGCACAGCGCCTTTTTTTTTTGCACTTTTTTTTCCTTTTGCTTTTTTTTTCTTCGAAAAAAAAAGTTCGAAAAAAAAAAGCAATGCGCTTCGCCTTTTTTTTTTGCATTGCTTTTTTTTTTGCATTGCTTTTTTTTTACTTTTTTTTTGCTTTGCAAAAAAAAAAGCAAAGCAAAAAAAAAAGTAAAAAAAAGTAAAAACAAAGCAAAAAAAAAAGTAAAAAAAAGTAAAAGTAAATTGATTTAGGTTAATCGACCAAGACGTTTTCATACAATTTGTCTAAAATCATGCAAATTTCTCCTAGAGTTAAATTATGTATTTATCCTTCGACAGGAAATTCAAAAAAAAATTGCGAATGATTTTTTCTTTTCGTTTCTCAATTTTTTTTAGAATTAGGAAAAAAGAACATGGAAAAAACCTAAAAAAATATTTAGGACAAAAATTGGGGCTCTGCCCACTGGGAGTTTTTCCCCTAGGAAAAAAAAGTGAATTTTTTAAACCAATTTGTCCAAAAGTCTTTTTAGTACTCAAAAAAAAAATGAAAAAATTTTATTAGTAATAAAATTTTTTTTGAACAAAGCAGGATAAAAAGTAGATAGATAGTTTCTATCTACTATTGAAAATAGATCGAAAAAAGTTTTTTTTGAGGGTTGATTAAAAACTTGAAAATAATGCTTCAAAAAAAACATTTTGTTTTTTTTGGGAACTGTGCTCTTTGTTGAAAAAGAGCAAAAATAATGAAAAATTGAAAGTAGACCAATACTTTTTTATTTGCAGTGTTTTAATTTTTATGAAATTTACGCGCACTGCGCTTTTTTTTTTTGCTTTGCTTTTTTTTCTGCTTTGCAAAAAAAAAGTAAAAAAAGGAAAAATTCTTTTTCAAAGAAGAAGAGCATTGATTTTCTTTTTTTTGAAAATTTGCTTTGATTTGTTCATTTTTTTCTTTCAAAAAATTACGCGTGCTGCTTTTTTTTTTGCTTTGCAAAAAAAAAGTGAAATTTCATATAAAGAAAATGAATTTCTAAATTCAAAATAATAGAAGAACAACAAATATGACAACTATTTTAGAAGAAAAAGAAAAATTAACCTTTGAATGTGAAACTGGAAATTATCATACGTTTTGTCCAATTAGTTGTGTTTCTTGGTTATATCAAAAAATTGAAGATAGCTTTTTTCTTGTGATTGGGACAAAAACATGTGGTTATTTTCTTCAAAATGCATTAGGAGTTATGATTTTTGCAGAACCTCGTTATGCAATGGCTGAGTTAGAAGAAAGTGATATTTCTGCAAAATTGAATGATTATAAAGAACTTAAGCGTCTTTGCTTTCAAATTAAAGAAGATCGAAATCCAAGTGTTATTGTTTGGATTGGCACATGTACAACAGAAATTATTAAAATGGATTTAGAAGGAATGGCTCCACAATTAGAAAGAGAATTAGGAATTCCAATTGTGGTTGCTCGTGCGAATGGTTTAGACTATGCCTTTACACAAGGCGAAGATACTGTTTTAGCTGCAATGGCCCAACGTTGTCCTTCTTCATCAATCAATGTTGAAGAAAAAATTGGAATAAATTATTCAAATCAAAACAATGCTTCAAATCTATTAACAACTCATGAAGAAAATTTCAACACTTCTGAAAATCAAAACAATAAATTGGCGAATTCAAAAACTTTTTTTTCACCAAAAAAAGCTGTAGCTCAAAATCCTTTTGAGTTTTTTAAATCTTTGGAGGAGTTTTTTCCTTCGTTTGCAGTTCAAAAGAATAAACCAAAGAACACTCTTTCTAAAGAAAATTCAGCTCCTTTTTTTGAAGTACAAAAAAACCTGTTGCAAATTGAAGCTTCTTTAAATTTAAAAGGCGAAACTTTTGTTCAAAATCCTGAATTTGTGAATACAAACCTTGTTTTATTCGGTTCACTTCCAAATACTGTTGCTACTCAATTAAAACTTGAATTAAATCGACAAGGTATTGAAATTTCAGGTTGGTTGCCATCGACACGTTATTCTGATTTGCCAATTTTAGATACAAACACATATGTTTGTGGAGTCAATCCTTTTTTAAGCCGTACAGCAACAACTTTAATGAGACGTCGTAAATGTAAACTGATTAGTGCACCTTTTCCAATTGGTCCAGATGGTACAAAAGCTTGGATTGAAAAAATTTGTTCAATTTATGGAAAAAAACCAATTGGTTTAGAAGAACGTGAAACAAAAATTTGGGAAGGACTTGAAGATTCTTTAAAACTTGTGCGTGGAAAATCAGTGTTTTTTATGGGTGATAATTTATTAGAAATTTCTTTAGCTCGATTTTTAATTCGTTGTGGAATGATTGTTTATGAAATTGGAATTCCATATTTAGATCAACGCTTTCAAGCAGCAGAATTAGCTCTTCTAGAAAAAACATGTTTTGAAATGAACGTACCTATTCCACGTATTGTTGAAAAACCAGATAATTATTATCAAATTAGTCGTATTCGTGAATTGCAACCAGACCTTGTAATTACTGGAATGGCTCATGCAAATCCTTTAGAAGCACGTAATATTACTACAAAATGGTCTGTAGAATTTACGTTTGCTCAAATCCATGGCTTTACAAATGCACGTGAAATTTTAGATTTAGTAACACGACCATTACGAAGAAATCAAAATATTAATTCTTTTTCAGAATCTTTTGGTTCAATGAGTTCAACTTTTGTTCAAAATCAATTCTAAAATTCAGCAAAAAAAATAAGTATAAAACCCAGCAAAAAATAATCTTTTTCTTCCCCCTTTTCCTATGCCCAAAAGGCAAAGAGAGATGAGGGAAGGGAAGCAGTTTTTTTTGAAGTTTTCTTTTTTTTGAATTTTTGTGTTTTTTTTTTTATTTAAAAAAACTTTTAAATTCTTTGTGTTTTTAAAACATTTTAAAAAAGAAAAACACAAAAATTTAAAAAAAAACTATAAAATAAAGAGTTTTAAAACATTTTTTTTTATTTGCTTTTTTTTCATTTTTTTTGTTAAAATTTAAGAACTCACTTGGACTAAAGTCAACTTTTTTTTTTGAGTAAACAATTTGATAATCACGGTTAAAGCCTTTTTTGAATTTTATTTTTTTACCTGTTTTTTATCCCCTGTTCCCGTCCTCTTTAAGGGAGAGGAGAGAGGGAAGCTTTTTGTTTTTTCTCTGTTTTCAAAAATTTTAAGGTCAAGTCTCCCTATTGTTCAAAACAAAAAAATAATCGCAGAGCTGCAGAAAAAGAAAATTCAAAAAAACTCTTTGTTTATTACACCTAAACAATTCAAAAAAAGAGTTATGTGAGCTTTTTTTAATCAAAGATCTTTCAAACAAAAAAATATTGAAAGAACAAATTGGATTATGATTTCAATTTGAAAGATTTCAATAAAAAGTTCAAAAAATCTTTTCAAAAAAAAAAGTACTTCAATATTCTGTTCAATTTTCTTTGCAAAATTCAGATGAAAAGTACAAATTTTTGAGAAAGGTTTTTTTCAAAAAAAATATGGGACAAAAGATTCATCCGTTAGGTTTTCGTGTTGGAATTACAAAAAAACATCAATCTGTTTGGTTTGCTCGATTTCATAAGCATCAATATGCACAATCTGTTTTAGAAGATAGATTTTTAAGAAAAAATTTATTCAAATTACTTCCACAACTTTTCCAAAAAAAACTAAATAATTCACCCAATATGCCAAAAATTTCACATATTCAAATTGTTCGTGGATTAATTCCTTATGAAATTGGAATTCAAATTCATGCTCAAAATTGTCATATGATGAAAAGTGCTTTGGAAGGTTTAGAAGTTCAACCAAACTTTGTTCATAATCTTTTAAAAAATCATTTGATTTTAGAAAAAAGTTCAGCAAAAAAAGCAAGTTTAAGTTTGTTAAAGAATTCTCAAGAAAATTTTGAAATTTTCTCAAAATCAGAATCAACAAATGATTTTGACTCAGCTGAAAAAAAACGTAGCAGTTCAAATTGGAAAGCAGAACAAACTTCTTTAAATTTCAAAAATTCAACAAAAAAAAGTATGAAATCGAATATTGAAAAAAGAAAAAAACTTTTTGCACGTTTCAACCAACGTTTTTTAGGAAAATTCATTGTTGTAAAAAATGGAAAAAAAATTACGAAAAAATTTGATCCAAAAAAACAACTTTCTTTTAAAAATAATCTTCTTTCATTTTTCAAGAAAAACCTTCAAGAAAGAAGAACATTTCGAAAAAATAACTTTCAAGCAGCTTTTTCAAAATCTTCTCAATTTTTGAAAGCTCAAAAAAATAGAGAAAATATTTCTTTAAAACAAAAAGCTTTTTTAAGTTTTGTTGATTCAAAAGTATCAAAAGCAAATCTTGCAAAACCATGTACAAAATTTGTAAATTTCTACATGTCACAAACAAATTTTTCTTTTTTAAATGCTTTAAAAGCAGAAATGAATTATTGGAATCAATATTTTGAAAATTCAAAAACTGAAGAAATTCAAAAATTTGGGTCTTTCCGTTATTTACCACTTGGTTCACAAAAAAAATGGAATCTTATTCGTTTTAAACGTTTTGAAAAATTGCCACTTCCTTTACTATTAAAACTTTTCAAAGCTTTACAACAAAAAGCTTTAAAAAAATTAGAACGATTAAGAAAAGAATATTTAGTATTTGGAAAATTTTCAAAAACAAAAACATTTTCCTATTATCAACGTGTTCGTTTTCTTCAAAATTTAAAGAAATTCATTTCACTTCGCAAAAATCAAAATTCATCAATTTTTTCACAAAGTACTTTTGAAAATTCTGATTATGCTCAAAAAACAACAAATCAAAAATTTGCTTTAAAAGTTACTTCATTAACAGAAAAATCTCTTCAAAAGAAATTTTCAAAGATTCATGAAGAAAAAAATACAATGAAATTCATTGATCATTTACAAGCTTTAGTAAAACAACATCGTTCAAAAAATTTATTCTTCTATTTAGCAACAATTTCAGAGAGTCGTCAAAATTTAAAAAAAATTCAACAATTTACAAAACAGCAATCAGATTTTTTATTTGGTATTTCTTCAAAAAATATTGTTGGCTTAACAAATGAAGAAAAACAAGAAATTTTGAAAAATAAAGTTGCAAAAACATTTTTAAAAATTTCACAAAAAAATGCTTCACAAAAGAAAAATTTCCAAGATATTTTTGTTGAACAACTTCAAAAACAAAAAACTATTTGTGAACAAAATATTCAATTAACTCCAAAAATTTCAATTCAATTCTACTCGGTAAAAGCACAAGATTTCCAAACACGAGCTTCAGCTGTTGCTGATTCAATTGTTGATGATTTAGAAAAACGAAAAGCTTTTCGAGGAGTTATTAAAAAAGCAAAAGAAGATTTAATGAAAACTCCAAAAGTAAAAGGAGTAAAAATTCAGGTTTCTGGTCGTTTAAATGGAGCTGAGATTGCTCGTTCAGAATGGGTTCGTGCAGGTCGTGTACCTTTACAAACATTAAGAGCCAATATTGATTATTGTTATAAAACAGCTCAAACAATTTATGGTATTATTGGTGTAAAAGTTTGGATTTATAAAGGTTATACAAAAACACTTAAACCAACAGCAAATTCACCATCTGTTTTACTTGATCTTTTATAAAAAACTTTTTATTCTTTGAATAAAGAGATAAAAAAATTTTTTTTCTTTTTATTGAGACTTTTTTTGCTTATGGAAAACAAATTTTCTTTTTTCCACAAGCAAAAAAAAGTACCAGCCTTTTTCACTATTATTGAATATTCCTATTAAAATAGATCCTTTCCATTTAAATTTTGTCATCTCTATTAATATAGAAGACTTTTTTTGAAAACAAAAATGTTTGAAACAAAAAAATTTTTTATACCATAAAAAAAATTCTCTTGAAAAAACAAAAATTTTAAAGAGATTCAAAAAATGCTTTAGTGATTCATTAAAAAATTTCATTTTGAATTTTTTATTTTTTTTAACTTTTTAAAAAAACAATTTTTTTTCATTTTATTAGTGTTTTCTTTATTCTTCTTTGATTTTTTCACTTTTCACTTTTTGATCGTTTTTTCATGTTTTTGTTGAAGGTTTTTCACTTTTTTTTTTGCTTTGCTTTTTTTTTTGCTTTGCTTTTTTTTTTGCTTTGCTTTTTTTTTTGCTTTGCTTTTTTTTTTGCTTTGCAAAAAAAAAGTAAAAAAAGTAAAAAAAGTAAAAAAAGTAAAAAAAGTAAAAAAAAAGCAACGCAAAAAAAAAAGCAAAAAAAAAAGCAAAAAAAAAAGCAGTGCGCGTCAAATGAAAAAAGTACAAACATTCAAAAAGAAAACAAAATGTACTTTTAAAAAAAATTTTAACCAAACTGCTCTTTTCAAAGAAAAGAAAAAAAGTTTGAAAAAAAAAATTTTTTGAAAACGTAACTTTAATCTTTTTCCTTTATTTAAAAAAATCAATGAAATAAAAAAAAAATGAATCAAAAATTATCAAAAAAAAAAGAGTTTTTTTCACTTTTTTATTTTTTTGGTTAAAAGTTTTTAAAGAAACATACAATGTGATTTTGTTTATTCTTTTTAACAAGGATGAAAAAATCAAAATGAAAGAACAAGATGAAGCAAATAGAAAAATAGAAAAACTTCATCAAAAGAAAATCAAAAAATTTTATAGAGAAAAGTGTTTAAATGAAAAAAGTTAGTTCAATGCGCAGAGTGCGTAAAAACATAGAATAATGAATAAATTTCAAAATAAAAAAATCTTGAATAGAGTTTTAAAAAAAGAATTTTTTAAAAGAACTTTTTCATTTCAAGAAAAACTTGTTTGTTCTGTTTTTTCTCAAAGAAACTCGTTGCAGGTTATTCAGACAAGTCATCAAAGTTTCTTGGGATTTGAGCCAAGGCATGCAAAAGTATCCTTTGGATTTAAGAATTTCTGTGATCAAAAATTCTTCACCAGTGATCCTGAATCCGTTCTGTTTAAACAAAAGTTTAAGACAAAAGTAGCTTTCAAAAAAGAAAATACAATCTTTCTTTCTTCTTTTAAAAATCAGAAACTTTTTTATTTATTTGCTGGAAGAGAAAATTCTCGTCCAGATCCTATTTTTTTTAATTTTGCTTTTGATAAAAATCGTTTAAAAAGTGTTGTTGCTTGGTTTTTAGAAAGATATGGTCAATATAAAACAATTCAATTTTTGGAAAAATTAAAAGAATTTGGATTTGGCTATGCGACAAAAGGTGGTTTATCTTTAGGTATTGATGATTTAAAAATTCCAAATAACAAAATTGCATTAATTGCCAAAGCAGAAACAAAAGTTTCAAAAGATTTAATGGATTTTAGAAATGCTAAAATTACTGGAGTGGAACGTATGCAACGTTTAATTTACACATGGAATCAAACAAATGATATGTTAAAACAAGAAGTTATTAAATATTTTGAAACAATTGATTTATTTAATCCAATCTACATGATGGCTTTTTCTGGAGCTCGAGGAAATATGTCTCAAGTTCGTCAATTAGTAGGAATGCGAGGTTTAATGTCTGATCCTCAAGGTCAAATTATTGATTTTCCAATTCAAAGTAATTTTCGTGAAGGATTAACATTAACTGAATATTTAATCTCGACATATGGTGCACGTAAAGGTATTGTTGATACTGCCTTACGAACAGCAACAGCTGGTTATTTAACCCGTAGACTTGTTGATGTAGCACAACATGTGATCGTTTCTCTATTTGATTGTGAAACTTTACGAGGAATTTTTTTATTTGATATGAAAGAGGCAAATAAAACTATTTATTCTTTTCAAAACCGTTTAGTTGGGCGCGTTTTAGCTCAAGATATTATTTCAACAAAAGAAATAAATAAAATTTCAGAAAGAAAACTTATAGCTTCTCGCAATCAAGAAATTGACTCAAAATTAGCTTTTGCAATTTCAAAAGTCACAAAAAAAGCTTTAGTACGATCTCCTTTAACGTGTGAAACTCCTCGTTTAATTTGTCAACTTTGTTATGGTTGGAGTTTATCTCAAGGTAAACTTGTATCGGTTGGTGAAGCAGTTGGAGTCATTGCAGCTCAATCAATTGGTGAGCCTGGAACACAATTGACAATGAGAACTTTTCACACTGGAGGGGTTTTTGCTGGAGGTTTAACTGACCAAATCTTAGCACCTTTTGATGGAAAAATTCAATATTTTCACAATATTCCGGGAAGTTGTATCCGAATTTCATTAAGCGAAATTGCTTTTTTTACAAAAACACCAGGTTCGTTTTTTGTTATTCGTAGTTCAAAAAATCAAGAGAATATTCTCGATTATAGTTTTACTCCTCATCTTGATGAAACATATCTTTTCCAAGTTGAAAATGATTGGAAGCAGAAAAATAAAAATTCGAATTTTTCAGAAATTTATAAAATTCCTGCTTATGCTGTTTTATTTCTGAGAAATCATGAATTTGTTCAAAAAAAACAAGTATTAGCTCAGTTTTCAACAGTGGCAAAAAAACAATTACAATATGGAAATGCAGAACAAACATTGTATTCAATTTTAGCAGGTGAATTTTATTTAAGTACTTCAAGTGTTCCATTTCAGAAAAAAGATCAATTCACGCGCGCTGCGCACAAAATTCATCTTCTTGTTGAAACAAGAAGTTCTGATTCTTTTGATCTTTCTCCTCTTGAGTTAAAAAATGATATTATCTGGAAAGTAAAAGATTGGACCAATCTTTGGATTTTGTCAGGAAAGGTTCTTTATAATTCATTTGATTCAACCCTTTTTATTAAAAATGGTGATTTTCTGAAAAAAACAACACCATTAAATCGAATTCTTTGGAAAAAAACAAAAACTTGGAATCTTTTTGGCTTTCAAAATGATGATGATTTGCAGAAAAAAAAGAAAAGAAATATGCTTTATTCCATGGCACTTGAAAATTCTAAAAATTCTCAAAAGAAAGATTTTTTTCCTCAAAAATTTCTCTCATCATCTTCGTACGCAGCGCGTGTAAAACTTAAATCGACTTTTCACCAAAATATTGTTGTTTTTCCATGTTTTTCTCTTTCTTTTCAACAAAACAAAAAAATGAAAAGTTCTCTTTTCAATGTATGGAAAACTTCATTAAAGCAAATCAATTTTACTTTTTTTTTGCTTTGCAAAAAAAAAAGCAGCGCGCGTAAACATATGTTCAAAGAAAACAAGAAAAGTTTTGAAAAAAAAAATTTTACCTGGAAAATTTTTTTTGATGCTTCTAAAAATAAGCATCTTTTAGAATTTCATCTTTTTCCTTTTCAACCTTTTTCATCAAATTTTACAAATTCTTATAAAAAACAAAAACAAAAAAATCAAAAATTTTTAAAACCAAAAAAAGATATTATTTTTTCAGGAAATTTTCAAAGATTTTTTATCTTTTCTCAAAAACAAAAAAAATTCAAAAAACAGAACCAAGAAAATTTGAATAGTTTTTTTTATAAAAGAAAAAATCCTTTAAAACAAATTTTCTTTAAATTTTCAACCTTTGCTCGAATTTCTCCATTCTTTAGAATTTATCATTTTGCAAAAAAATTTAATACTTCTCAAAAATTTGTAAAAAGAACATCATTTTCGTGCGCAGCGCGCATAAAACTTTTTTCTGAAAAAAGATATTTGCTTTCAAAATTTTTATGGTCAAAAAAATATTCTACAAAAATTTTCTATAGATCTGAACAATCATTTAAAAAAGTACGTTCAGTGCAATTTCCAAAAATTCAAAAAGATGTTTTCTATTTCAAAACAAAAGCAAAATCAAAAATTTTTTCTCTGCAAAGTTTAAATCAATCATTTGAAAAAGTTTTTTCTTCCAAAAAGCAAAATCCAAATTTTGTTTTTTCAACTTCTCGTGTAAAATTTCCGTTTTTGAATGCTTTGAAGCTTCTTCATGATTTAAAAAATGGAAATAACTTTTCTCAAATTGATCATTTTGAAAAAACGACTTCACAACAGATTATTTTGAAAAAAACGCTCTTTTATTTTCAATATAAAAAAGTACGTTATAAAAAATTTGGTTATCTTTTCTCTTTTTTTGATTCTTCAAAGAGTCAACAACACAAAAATTCTCAATTTTCTTTTCAAACATTTACAACACTTAAACAAACATTATTTGATGAAAATAAACGAGCAAATCTTGGAAAGCAACAAACAGGTATTTCAATTGCAAATGAAAATTTCTTTGGAAAAGATATTCCAACATTTTTAAGTTATTGTTTTCCAAAAAATTATGAAACGCTTACAAATGGTATTTTTACTATTTTGGCCTTTGAAAATTTCTCGAAAAAGCAAAAATTTACACAATTTTTATGTTTCAACGAGAAATCTTTATTTGATTTTTCTAAAAGTTTAAAAGTGATAAAAAATCAAAACAAAAAAGATCATAGAAAAAAAAGCAATTTTTTATTTGAACCCCAAAAAGCAACTTTTTTTACTTTTTCTCCTTTTTCTTTTGTTTTACAAAACAAGTCTGCTTTTTCATCAAATTTATTTTCAGTTCAAAAAACAAAAAATGTTTTCAAAGATTCTTGGAAAAGAAATTTTAAACAAAAAGAATTGTCAAAGAATTTCTTATTGAATTTGCAAAAAAGAAAAATATCTGATTTCAACTATTTAAGTTCAGTTTTTTTATTTGGATTGAAAAAATCAAAGAACAAATCAACATTCAATAGGTTTTTTAATTCTGAAATTTATACAGAAGAAATTTTTTGGATACCTCAAGAAAATTATACTTTTTCAGTTCTAAATTTTTCAAAAAGAAATCAAAACATTTTTCCAGTTAAAGCTCATGAAAATTTCACTTTTTTTTTGCAAAGCAAAAAAAAAAGCAGCGCGTGTAAACACCAAGAAGTTCAAGATAAAATCAAAGGTTATGTATCTCACATAATTTTCAAAAAAACTCCTTTATTTTATTCTTCAAATCGTCAAGGAAAGAAAAAACTCTTTTTTCCTTTATTTGAAGGTATTTGGAATTGTTCAACGTTTTCAAATCAAATAAAATATCAGCAATCTAGTTCTTTCAAAAAGAAAAGCGTTTTTCCAAAAAACTTTAAAATACTTCAACAAAAAATCTCATTTTATCAAAATCAAAACAAAAAATTTCAAAACCAAAGAAAAATTTCTTTACCATTTTTTTATAGTTTCAAAAAACACAAAAAAAGAAAATATGTTCAAAAGCTTTCTTTTCGAAAAAATTCTTCAATGCGTTTTCTTCAATGGAAATTTTTTTTACAACATTTTTCAAAAACAAAAATTGCAAGAAAAAAATCTTTTCACGCGCGCTGCACATTCAAACAAAAAAACTTCTGTTTTTTTAAATTTTCTCCGAAACTTTATTTTTCAAAAGAATTTAACAAAGAATTCAAAACAAATATTTCAGCTCTGTTTAAAGACAAACGAAAAAAATCAAATTTTCAAAAGAGTCAAAAACTGTTTCAAAAACTTCAGCAGTCAACTTTTTTAAAAAGAGCACAAATTCAAGCTAAAGTTGGACAACTTGTGCATTCAAATTGTTTAACATGCCTACCTCTTCAAAAATCAATTCAACATTCAATTCTTTCTTCTCAAAATTTTGTGAATCATTTTGAAAATCAGTTTCAAGAACATGATCTCTTTGTTCCATCTTGCAACACCAATTTTGAATCTTCTCATTCTAATGAATTTAAAATTTCAAAAATAGAGTGTAAACAAATGCATATAACAATTCAATCGGGTTGGCTGTGTGTTTTTGGAAATTCATCATTTGTTTTAAATTCTCATCAAACTACAGCAAAACAAGGACACTTTTTGACAAAAGATTTATGCTTTGAACAAAATAAAATATTCAAAGAAGCTATTCTTTTAAAAGCCTCAACAGTTTGCTCAAAATTTCAAACTGTGCTTTTCAAACAACCTTCTTTAAACTCTGGTTCTCAACCATTTAAAAATAAAAGCAATGATTTTTCTGTGCAATTTTTGAAAAGAAATTCAAATTGTCGTTTTCAAACTAATGAATCTTTTGTTGCCCTAGAAAATTTTGGTTTGAGCTTTGAAGAAGATCAAGACTTCAACAAAGAGAAAATTTTTTATGATCAATTGAAGAGACCGATTCAAAGAATTGGTTTTGCTCCAGAACTTTTAAAAATGGATTCAAAATTGTCTAAACCTACGGAAAAAATTGCACTTTTTATTCGTCCAATGCATTATAAATTACTTGAAAATCCAAGAAATTATAAAAATTCTTTTTTAAATACAACAATTCAAAAAAGCTCACAAAAAAATTCAATTTCGTTTCTTTCATCTTTGAAAATCTATAAAAAATATCATTCAAATATTTTAAATTGTCAAAAACCGCAAAAAAGTTTTCTTCATCATTGTAAAAATGTAGATTTAACGGTTGGGTCTGCTTTTGAAAAAATTCACAATTTGAAAAAGTTCAGAAAAACTTTAGTTTCAAGAATGTTGTTTCCTCGAACATTTAAAACAAATTTTGTGCCCAGCATGCGTAAAAATCAAAGTTTTTTCGATTTTCGTTTATCAAAAAAAGATACACTAAAAAAATCTTTGAATTTTAAACTTTATTCCAAAAAAACTCTTCTTTCAAAGTTCAAAAACTTGCTGAATCGTGATTTTTCAAAACATTTTTTACAAGTGAAAGATCAAATGCAAACTTTGAATTTGAGAAAATCTTCTGCACGATTCCAAGAAAAAGTTTTAAAGAAAAACCTTCAAAGTAACTACTTTTTTTCTTTTTATCCAATTCAATTTTTACCGCTTTTTGTTTCACATTCTTCTTGGAATAACTCTCCATTTCATTTTAAAACTTCGAAAACTCTTCCAACACTCTTTTTAAATGCTGTAAATGCAACACTTCATTTTTCAATTTGTGAAAAAAAAGCTGCTTTTTTAAATCAACGTTTTGTTTTCTTTAAAAAGTCTTTTGAAACTGCTTTTTTTTGGTTAAATAAGGATGGTTTAAAATTTGTGTTTCCAGAAGTTTTTGCTCAAAAGAGTTCTAAAAATTTTTGGAAGCAGTCTTTTTCTCTTTTTTTAAATACGAAAAAAATTGAAAGAAAGAAAAATCAGTTTGTTTCAATCAAAATTCAACCTTCAAAAACTACACAGATTGTTCAAAATTTTATTTTTAAAAAGAATCCATCTTTTTATGCAAATACTAAATTTTTAAGTCCATTTGAAGGAGAACTTATTCCTATGTATATGAATGAAACAAATTGGTGGAAAAAAGCATCCGAAATTTCAACAATTCAAAAATTCAACACTCTTTTTAGTGTTGTTCCAAAAAAAGATTTATTTGCTCTTGATTTTTCAAAGACAAGTTCTCAAAACATAAAAAGAAAAAATTCTCAATTTTTGACTTTGCATCAGCAAAACGGTAAAAATCAGCATTATTTTGAAAATGAAAGCAAAGGAAAATATTCTTTACAAAATAAACAATGCCATTTAATTGAACTTTACAGGTCTGTTTTAAAAAAACAAAAAATTTTTGAAGTTGTTGAATCATTTGGTATACAAAAAGAAAAAAAAGATTATTCTGATCAAGAACAGTTCTTTGCAAATTCTTTCAAAGGTGGGGTCTCTTTTGCTGAAGAACAAAAGACACCAAATCTTGAAATTCATTCTTTTAGTACAAAATACGAAAACAAACTTTATACGTTTAAAAACTTAAAAATTGGTTATCCAAAGCTTTCAAAAAAGCCAACCTTAGGAAAATTTTTTGTATATGGCGATTGTGTTTTGAATTTGGCAATTCGAAAACCAGGACAAATTGTGCATATTAGTTCTTTTAAGGTTACTTTACGACGTGCACAACCATTTTTAGTTTCTCCAAAAGGGATTTTACATTTAGCAAATACTCCATATATTCAAAAAAATATTCCAATTTTAACATTACCATATCAAACAGTTCAATCAGGTGATATTGTTCAAGGTATTCCGAAAGTGGAACAATTATTTGAAGCACGAACTACTATTCAAGGAAGATTATTTCTTTCAAGTCTTCCTATTTTATTAAAAGGAATTTTTGAACGTTATAAAACAATGCTTCCTTTAGAACAAGCTGTTCGACAAAGTTTTTTAAAAATTCAACAACTTATTGTGGATGGTGTTCAACGAGTTTATCGATCACAAGGCGTTAGTATCATTGATAAACATTTAGAAGTTATTGTCCGACAAATGACTACAAAAGTTCAAATTATTCATGGAGCTCAAACAGGCTTTTTCCCAGGTGAACTTGTGAATTTAGATTTAGTTGAACGTATTAATAAATTTTTACTTGTCAAAATTCGTTATGAGCCAGTTGTTTTAGGAATTACTCGTTCATCATTAGAAGTTCATAGTTTTTTATCAGCTTCAAGTTTTCAACAAACAACCAAAATTTTAGCACTTGCTTCCATTTCTCGAAAAAAAGATTTTTTAAAAGGTTTAAAGGAAAATATTTTAGTTGGCAATTTAATGCCATCAGGAACTGGTTATATGGTTCTTCGTAAAAATTTATAAATTTTTGAAATTTTCTTTTTTTGAACATCTTCATTTTTGAAACTGAATCATTTGAATCTGTTGTTCTAAATATAAAGACAGATTCAAATGATTCAGTTTTAAACGGTCATTAGACCACAAAATTGGGAAGTTTTTTAAAAGCAAAAAAGAAATTTTTTTTTCAATTATTTTTTGGATGAATTTTTTTATTTTTTGTTTTTTTTGCTTTTGCCCTCCCTCTTCTGATTTTTTTTTGCTTTGGCTGTTGGTTATGACCAACAGCATTTTTCTTAGTGGTAAAAGTAAAAAAATAAGGGGGTTTTTGCCCTTATTTTTTTGCTAAAAAAAAAAGCAAAAAGCCTGTTTTTTTTGATTTGGTTTCCCTATTCCCAAAAATAAGCTGAAAAAACAGTTTTCTTCCTTCAGAGGGGGACAAGGGACAGGGAATCAAAAAACAAGCTTTTTGTTTTTTTTTTTTTTAGCAAAGAAACAGGAAAAGAACAAAAAAGCAAAGAGAGATATTTGACGGGCCAAGACTCCTATCTTTTGTCTTTTACTTTTTTTCATTTATTTTTGGTTTTTTTTATTTTTTTTGCTTTGCTTTTTTTTTGCTTTGCAAAAAAAAGTAAAAAAAGCAAAGCAAAAAAAAAAGAAAGATCAAAAGTAAAGCTTTTGCAAGTTTTCGTAGAATAAAAACTTTTTTTTTCTTGTTTGTACTATTTAAGAGCGAGTTTTAAAAATTTCAAAAAAAGTTTTAAAAATTGATTGAATTTTGACTTTTTCAAAAAAATTGTGTATAATTTTTAAAGTTTAGAAAATTCATGAAAATTCATGAAAAATATTTCAAAATGAAATTTATAAACTTCATTTAAATGCCTGCTTAACTCAATCGGTAGAGTATCGGTTTTGTAAACCGAAGGTTATCGGTTCAACTCCGATAGTAGGCTTTTTTTCGAGTTTTCATTTTTTAACTTACTAATCAAAATTTATTAGTTTTTTGAAAAATTAATAAATTTGAAATATCTTTTCTTTTTATTTATCAAAAAAAAAATTTTTTTGTATTTTTTTTTTTGAAATTTTTTTTATCTTCAAAGTAAAAATAGCAAAAACCATTTTGTTATTTTTTTTTTCTCTATATTTCTGTACACCATTCACAGAATTTTCTTAAATTCATCAAAATAGATTTTTTTCTATGAAAATGTCTTTTTGAATTTTTGAACTTGATTAGATGAAGAAATCACATAAGTTTTTTGAAATAGAGTTTAAAAAATAAAAACTCTTGAATTTTTTTTCTTGAAATGAGCAAAAAGTGAATTTCTAAAGTAATAAAAAAAAGAGAAACTCCCAAAAAATTTTTTTGTCGAAGTTTCAATAGAAAAATAAAAATACAGAAAAATTTTTTTTATGAAGAAATAAAGAAAAAATTTTATTGTATGAATAATAGTTTTTTATTCATAATAATAAATGTGATTTTGTCATTTTATTTATGAAACAAAAAAAATCTTTTTTTAATAAATTTCACCGAAAATATCTATTTTTACAAAATAGTTTATCTGATTTTTTACATTGGCGAACTTCAAATTCTTTTTATGAAACAGATTTATCCCTTTTATCAAATCGTAAAACAAAAAATAAACAAAAATCTGGTCTTTTAGAACAAGATAAAATTTGTTTGCAAGAATATTGGAAAAGTACAGAAAATAAAAAAATAAAAAATGCTATTCAAAATTTAAACAACAAATTGCCGTTTTCTTCTTTTAAACTGAAAAAAACTGTTCATCTTTCAGATTTTTCAAGAAAAAAAGAATCAAAACCTCTTTTTAGAAATTCACTGAATGATGTTTTATCACTCAAAAAAAATAATGGAGAAAAAGTTTCTGAAAGAAAAACTGTTTTTTTAAATTCTTCATCTTTGGCCAAAGAATCAATTTACGCGCGCTGCGCACAAAAAAAGTTTTTGAAAAAAAGCATTTATGAAAAGAAGAAATATATAACCTTTCAAAAAAAATTAAGCAAATTCAAAAATCTCCAAGACTGCAATTCAAAATTTGAAACTTTAATTCCTGAAAGTGATTGTTTTCGAAAAGTGCAACCATTTCCATTTTTTGCAAATCAAAAAATTGGTCAGTTTTTTTCAAAGAAAACAATTTTTCAACAATATTGGATTTTTCCTTTATTAGGTTTTGTTGTTTTATTTTCTTCAACCTCGTCTTTTTTTGATTTTCAAAAAAAAACTTTAAATAAAAATTTCATTGAACAAAAGATTGAAAATTATGCTGATTCTTCTTTTGATGAAAGTAAATCCAGACATAATATTTTGGCGTTGAATTTTTTTGATTCTAAAAAAACAAATCAAATTCATGGAACAAATTTTGAAAATACAAAAATGTTGAAATTCGTGCGCAGTGTGCGTAAAATAATTGATTTTTCATATTCTGATAATTCTTCAAAAGCTACTTATCTTCAATTTAAAAATTTAGAAAATAATGAATTCCAAGAATTTTGTAATTTTTATTTGAAATTTTTTGAAAAATCTATGCCTTCTTTTTTGATTGATGAAAAAGAAAATAAAATTCATGCGCGCTGCGCACAAAAACATTTATTTGTCACATCAAATTTTGAATTTGTTCCAAGTATGTTCCAAGATGTTCAACACCAACAAACAAATTTTCGAAAACGAATTGAAACAAAAAGGAATGTTTTTAATTGGAAATGGTTTTCGTGCGCAGCGCGCGTAAATTCTCAATTTTTAACAGTTCAACAAATTCATAAATTTTCAAATTTTTTCACTTTAGAAATTCCCCAAAAAGCAGAATTTCTTTTTTTAAATAATGAAAAAAATACAAAACAAGAAGCACAAAATGGTGCTTCAAACTTCATTCCAGCTTTAGATTTTTCAAGGGCTGCTTTCCTTTTAAATGAATTTGAAAAAGATTTCAATGGAACATTTCAAGCTTTCACTTTTCAAAACGATCAAAGTGAACACCAAAAAAATCAAGAATTTTTCTTTCAGAATAACTCCAATTTTCTAAATTCAAATCAAAAAGATTTTTTAAACAGTTTACAAAAAGAAGATCTTCCATTTCTTCAGTCATTTTTTTCAAAAAAAACTGAAATGAAAGATTTCGAAAATAATTCAAAAAATTTCTTTTTTTTACAAAAATGGTTACAAACACAAAATTTTTGGAAAATCCAAAGAAAAGATGATCTTCAAAAACAATTTGATTTTTTAAGTGAATCCATCGATTCAAAGATGTTATCACGCGCGCTGCGCATGAAAATTGAAAAATTTAAAACTTTCAACAAAATTCCAGACAAAACTCTTAATTTTCAAAATTTCATGAATTTAGATTCAATTTATCTTCAAAAGGTTTTTCAACATTTTCAATTAAAAAATGAATTTTACGCACGCTGCGCACAAAATAAAGATTTTACAAATATCACGACTTTTTCAAATTTTTCAAAATTTTTACAATTGACTCAAACTTTAAAAAAAAGCAGCGCTCGTAAAATTCGTTTTTTCACAAAAGAAGTGAATTCAGCTTTAAAATTTAAAAAGCAAACCTTTGAATTCTTTGTTTTTCAATATTATAATACAATTTACAAAAAGTATTCAACACAAGTTTCATTTGAAAAAACTCCTCTTTTTGTTTCTTCATTTTTTTCTGAATCAAGCTCAAAAAAACCAAACTTTGATGCAAATACAGTGAAAAATTTGAAAAGAAAAAATTTTTTGAACACCATTTTAAATAATGGTTTGAAGAACCAACTTTTTGAAAAAACAGTTTTCAAGAATTTTCATTCTTCTTCTCCAATTACTGAGTTAAAACTTCCTATTTTTTTAGACTTTTCAAATAGAAAAAATTTTGAAGATCCATTTTTCTCTCAAAAAAAGAAAAGTGTTCAAAACTCTGAAAATTTAGAAACACAATCAACAAACATTTCATCATGGTATTTTCATTTAGGAACAAATCAGAAAAGAGTTTTCAAGAATTTTACGCGCGCTGCGTATGAAAAGTTTTTTAAACAAGTTCCAAAATTTTCATACTTTATGGCTTCTCAAGATGAATTGAATCTTTCTTCAAAGATGTTTTCACGCGCGCTGCGCTTTTTTTTTGCTTTGCAAAAAAAAATAAAAATGAATTCACTAAAATCAACTTTTTATTGCTCAAAAAACTCATTTTTTGAAAAAATTATTGAAAATACATTAAAAAATTTAAAAACAAATTCTTTTTTAAAACTCTCACAATTTGAATTTTTCAAAAAATCTTTTCTTTTTGAAAAAATCAAAAAAGAACAACCTTTTGTTTTTCAAAATTCACGAAATTTTGCAATTCAAAATCTTTCGAACGGTTTCCCATTTCAAAATTCCAATAGAAATTTTTTTTTCTTCAAATCAAGCAAATCATTTATTTTGAAACAAAAACAAGATTTTTTATTTTTGAATAAATTCAATGGTTCTCCAAATACAGAAATTCAAAAATATAAAAAGAATTTTTCGAGTTTTCAATCAAGAAAATTTGAAAAAGTTTTTAAAACATTCTTATCATCTTTAAATAAAGAAAAGATAGAAAGTCATTTTTTTCAATCAAATGTTCAGTCTGAACAGAACTCTTTGAATCATCGTTTAAAAGCAAAAGCACCTTTTAAATTCAAACTGCAAAATGATTCACTTGTTTTAGAAACACTTTCAAACTCTTTAAAAAACAAATTTAAAAATCTGCATTTGACATTTTTTGTGTCTTCTTTACAAACAAAAGTTCAGAAAAAAGATTCTTTTCATGAAAATTCAAAAAAATCTTTTGACTCAGATTTTTTCTTAACTCAAACAAAAAAATTCAGCAAAAATGAACAATCTTCAAAGGTTGAATTTGAATCAAATAGAAATAAAAATAAAGATTTAATTCGTCCAACTGCTCTTTTAAAACGTGATGGCTTTGTAATTGTTCCAAAGTCAGAACTTTTTTCAGATTTAACACTCAAAAAATATATTCAAGATTTTTCAATCCAAAAAAAAGTGAAACAAAATTTTTATCTTTCAAAGATTTATGAAAAAGAACAAAATCATTTAAGATTTTCACGATTTGAAAAAGAAAAAGCTCTTCAAAAGAAACGTCGTATGAAAAAACAAAAACTCGAAACGCGAAGACGAAAAAAAAGAAAACGTTTTTTTCCAAGACCTGTTTGGCTTCGTTTTCATTTGTATAAAAAATTTTTAAAAAGTCGTCATCCAGAAAATTTGAGCACTCAAAAACAAGAACTTCGAGCTGGTATTTTCCTCCCAAAAGAACAAGAAGTATTGACAGCTCAATCAAAAGATTTTCAAATTGTTTCTTTTGCTTTTCCAAAAATATTCAAAAATCAAGATTTCAAAGATTTTTCTTTTTCCAAAACACGACAATTCTGTTTTTCATTGAATTCAATGCATGGTTTTTTTGATATTAAAAAAATGCAAGAAAAAGTTATTGCACAAAAAAGATGGAAAAATGTTTTTGTTTTGTTTTTTTTAAATAATCAAAACACGCTTGAAAAGAAATGGAAAAAAATTTCAAATTTTTCAACTGTTCAAAAAAATACAAACCTTCTTCAGTTTTCTTCTGAGAAAAAGAGTCTTAAGAATTTCGATTTTTGTTTTGATTTCACTTTTTTTTTGCAAAGCAAAAAAAAAAGCAGCGCGCGTAAAAAACAAAATCAATTTAATGGATCAGAAAATAAGAAATATCATGAAATGAAAATCTTTCGAAAAAATCGACAAAAATGGGGATTTTATTGGAAAAATGGTTTTCAAGAAAAACTTTTTTATAAGAAATTTTTTTTTGAAAATAATTTCACAAAAAAACCAAACTTTTTTGGTGGAACTGAAACCAGCCCAATTTCTCAAAATAGGGAAGATTATAAAATTTCTGGCGAAATTTTAAGTGAATTCTTGCGTTTATCTTGGAAATCATATTGGTTTCAAATGAATTTCCAACCCTATACACGTCGAATTACCCAAAATTTCAGAAAAATGCAACAAATTGAAAGTAAAAAAAATTTTTCTGATTTTGATATTTTTAGTATTTTTGGAAATATAAAATACCCTCATCTTTTCAGTGGTTTTCCAACTTTTCAAAGCAATGTTCAGGAATATTCTCAAAAGGATTTACTTTTAAAGAAAGCTCTTTTAAAAAAATTTCTTTGGTATTGTAATATTGGAAATTCATTTGATTCAAAATCAATCAATGATGATTCATTGATTGGTCAAAATCAAAGATCTCTGAACTTTCAAAAAATGCAAAATCTTCAGGAATATAATCGTATTTTATATGCACGAGTTTCAGAAATTCTTAAAAATTTTAAATCTTCAGAAACAAATGATGAATATTTAACTCGACAAACACAAAAAAATTTCAAAATTCCAAAACGTAAAAATGAAGTTATTTCATCAAATTCTTCATTTTTTACAAAATCAGCTCTTTTTTATGAACATTTTAATGTTCCAAGTCAACCTTTTATTCCAGCATTTTCAATGTTTTCGTCATTATTTCATGATCACTCAATAAAACCTACTGGTGAACTTCCAACATTACGCGCATTATGGGCGCTTCATCAAACAAATTTTTATCATTTTCAAGAAAAAAATCCTGTTCGAAATTTATGGACGCTTCAAAAAAGAACTGACAATTTAAAATCTTTTAAAGGAACAAAAAAAATGGTCAGTTATTTTCGAAAATATAGTGGTTTAGAAAAATTCAATGCTCCAAAATTATTAAAAGCATATGTTTCACACAACTTTTTGAATGAAGAAATTTCAAAACAAATTGAACAAAAACATGAATCTCCCAGCTTTGTTTTCAAACCAAAAAAGAATTTTACTTTTTTTTTGCAAAGCAAAAAAAAAAGCGTTGCGCATCAAAAAAATTTGGATAGTAAGAAAATTTTATTTCTTTCAACCTTAAAAAGTGGTCAAACACTCGATTTTATTCAACAATTAGATACAATGTCACTTCAAAAATTTAGAACTGTGCAAGAAAAATGTTCTATTTTTGGAATCAATACCTTTAAACAAAATTCAAAAATTTCTTTTAGATATTTAAAATTTCATTTGTTCTCTCAAATTCAAAATCAAAATTTTTCTGACTTCCTCTTTTCTCAATCTTTTGAAAAAACTGAACAAAGTCAAAAAATTCAAAAAAGTTCAGTTTTCAAAAATCAAGAACTTGAAAGATTAACAAATACAAAAAAACCAAATCCACAAAATTCAGCAAAATCATCATTAAATTTTTGGTGGTCTCAAAAAAATGGGAAGAATTTTGAATTCTTGTTTTCATCTCAAAATAACTGTGTGAATCATTATGATTTTCTTCCATTTCTAAATTTCTACCAATCACAAAATTTCCATTTTTCAATGAATCAAACAAATTTTCCGGAACTAAGTCCAACGAACCAAATGTTTTTTCCTTCTGAACAAAATTTTCAAAACTTCTATGGAATTAGAGTTCAATTTCTTTGGTTTGGTGCAATTGTTTTTCATTTAGCTTTATTTTTTAGTTTATTCAAACTTCCAGAAATTCGAAGTGTTTTCAAATTTAAACTTGTTTTAGTATATAAATTTTTAAATGGATTTTTTGGAATAGTTTTTTCAATTTACAATCTTTTTAAACAATATACCACACGAGGAACTTATGTTGTCAAAAAAATCATAAAATTTTCAAATTCTTCTGTGTATTCAAGAAAATCATTTGTTCCTTGTCATTTTATCGGGTCAAATAATCAACAATTTCAAAATTTTTCATTATTGAGAAATAACTGGATTAAAGAAAAGAATTTTGAAAATCTTTACCTATCTTCTCTTTTTGATTTAAAACTGTTCAAAATTTTTCTTAAAAGAAAAAATGAACAAAATCATTTCTTTTTTCCATCAACTGATATTTTACAATCCAAAAATTCAACAAGTCGTTTTTTTGATGTTTTTGTTCGTCTTTCAGAATTTTCATTTTCCTCTTTTTCTCAAAAAACTTTCTTCAAAAATGTTGACAAAAATCAAAAAGTTGAGTCTTTCTTTGTTTCTCAAAAAAAACTGTTCCAGCAGTTTTCAGTTTTTGGGGACCCAACCACTGGTTTAATGTCCCAGCAAAAAAGTTCAAATCAAGAAAGTTTACCACTTTCTTTTGAAAAAATCACAAAGATTTTTTTGTTCCGTATTGCTTCGTTCGCACAAAAAAATAAAAAGAACTTTTTCCTTTTAAAACAAAGATTGAGTGATCAATCTTTTTTCCGTCTTAGTGAAAAAAAATTCCAAATTTTATCAAAAACAGAAAAACTCATTTGTCAATTAGCTCTTTCTTTTTTACTTTTTGGAAAATCAACAACCCAAATGAGTTATAGTCTTGTTCGGGTTAGTTCCGTTTTTTCTGCAAAAATTTTTGATCTTTTTGAAATGATTATGTTTAGTATTTATAAATTTTTAGAAAAACCAGCAGAATTAATGATTGAATGGATTGCATTAATTTTTTTAATTGAATGGTCTTCTGACATGGCTACATTTATACCTGATACTTTTGATATTGCTTTAACAAAAAGTTCACAAAAATTTTATAGACCAATACGTAGTGGAAGTTTAATCTTCAGTTTTTTAAGCCTTCGCTATGAAAGTTTCATCTCTCCTTTTTCAAGCAATTTTGGACTCGTTCTTCCTTCAACTCTTTTCAATTCAGTTGCTTTTTTTGGTTCTTCAAATATGCTTTCATTTATTCTTCAAAAACGTATTTTTTACTTTTTTGAACATTTCTCATCCGTTTTCATTCAACCTGATATGGATATATTAATTCGTCAAAGAAAGGGAATGATTTTTTGGGATATCTGGGCTGAAATTTTATTAAAAGCAGCAGAAAAATATAATGTGAATATTCCATCTTTTGTTACTTTAAAAGAAGAACAAGAACTTTTTATTGAACGATTATTACAAGATAAACAATTTTTAAAAAATTTACAAATTGAAAAATATAATTTTTTTCTTTTTACTTCAAAGAATAAATTTGAAAATTTTAATGGAGAAATGCTTCAACAAAAGAGTTTAGCATCATTTGTTGAAAATTTTCTTATTAAAGATTGTCCAAAAGTTTTTTCTCAATTTGGTCTTTTTTTTAAAATGAAAAATATTGACCAATTAATTCTTTCGTCTCAAATGCTTTCACCTGCTCCATTTGGTTTCAATTTTCCAAATTCGAGTTATTTTAAAAAGGAACTTCAAATTCAACCAAGTTTAATTTCTGATCAAGATCAAAGAGATCTCCTATTTGAAAATTTTGATCGTTGGTCATGCCATCAATATGGAACTTATCAAGGTCCTGAAACTGATTTATTTGTCGATATTCATCCACCAAAATCATTGAAACATATTCAATTTTTGAAGTATTATGAACCAGCACAATACACATTAGGTTCATTAATTTGTCAAATTTATTCAGGAATTTTTTCAAAACAAGTTGCAAAAAACATTTTAGTGATTGGTGCACCAGGAACAGCAAAAACATTATTTATTCAAGCTTTAGCTGGAGAAACAGAAATGAAAATAATTACTGATAATGCCTATCGTTATTCAATGGTTCAAAGAGGAGTTGCTGTTGGTATGAAATATTTACGTGATGTGTTTGATGCACTTGTTTTACAAACACCTTGTTTCTTTTTAATGGAACATATTCATGTGATTGGCTCAAAAAGACCTTTATTAATTTCTGATGATGAAAATGTAAAAGGAATGCAAGCTTCTTTTGGTTTAGATCAGCAAGAAGTTCATGAAACAAATCAAATGATCTATCAACTAAATCGTCACTCTATTTCTGATTATAAACGTCCATATAAAGGGGATTTTTCGATGGGAATCCCTACAAATTTCTTTATTCAAAATTTTTATTCAAAATTTGAAAAAAATTCAACTTCGATTTTCAAAAACTCTCAATTTTCAACAGGTGGAGTAAACTTTGTAGACAGAAATTCTCCTATTTCTCCATTACCAATTGATTCCATTGAAAATTCATTATTTCATCAAGGTTTAGCTGAAAAAGAAAAATCAGATACTGCTTTTCAAAATTCTTTTCGATCAGAAACATTTAAAAAAGGTATTTTCAATTTTCAAAGTCGTTTACAAATGTCAAAAGAACAAATTTTTGCACCACCAGCTACTTCACCTTTTACTATTTTGATGATGAAAGAACAAAAAAAACTGAAACCAAAAAAAATTGTTCAAGAAACATCATGGGGTGGTTTATCAACAGATCAAATGATTTCATACCAAAAAGAGAATTCATCAGTTCGTGCAAAAGTTGCTGTATTAGCTGACATAACGATGAATCTATCGCGTGGTAAATTAGATATGATTACTGATTTACTTGTAATTATTGATAGTGTTCGATCAAATCGTGGTTTTGTTGTTTTTGCAACAACGCATCTTCCTTCACTATTAGATCCAGCTTTACGTAGACCAGGTCGTTTTGACGAAACAATTTCACTTGCTCAAAGTCCAAATTTTTTAAATCGTTTTGAAATTTTAAAGAAAAATTTAGAAAATTCGGTAACTACTTTAGATTTTCTTGATTCAAGTATTTTGACTGAAAATTTTTCTGAACTTAATCTTTTAAATTTAATTACTGGAACAAAACTTTCACTGTTTCATCAATATAAATATACATCTGAAATTTTTGAGAACTTTTCAATCTTTTCAGCAAAATTTACAAATTCATGCGTGCTGCACACAAAAAAACAACAATCAGTGCGCAGCGCGCATAAAATTATTTCACAAATAAATCCTTCAAAAGCACTCCAGAGTTTTTTAAAATCTTCATTTTTTCATGACTTTTATTCTCAAAAACAACTTGCATCTGTTTCATTTCAAAACAAAAAAAAGAATAATCTGTCAGACATTGAATTTCAAAAACAAAAAACAGATTCAATTGTTTTTGTGCGCAGCGCGCGTGAAAATGATCTTTCAAGAAAAGTTTTACAATTTCAGGATTCAAAATATTTTTTACGTGATTTTAAACTTTTAAAATATACATTTTTACCAAAAGGCCCATCTCATATTTTAAGTTTAGCTTCTTCAAAAATTGGAATATTTCTTGCAAAAGCAAATTTACTAAATGATCCAACTGCTTTTATTCCTTTAAGTTTAGATACAAATATTATTTCTGCTTCTTTTGCATCCCAAAACAAACAATTTTTAGGAACTGCTTTTTATAGTTCTCAAGAACAACAAAAACTTCAATTAATGGTATTTTTATCTGGAAAAATTTCTGAGTTTTTTATTCAAAAAACAACAAAAAAATCAGGAACTGTTTTTCCTCTCAATAAACAAGAGAAAATTGTTGATTTAAATACTCAAACAAATAAGGGTGATCTTTTTGAAACTCCTTTTGAATTATTTAATCGTAAATTTTCTATTTTTCCTCGTCAAAAAACCCAAATCATTTTAACAAAATTCAAAGACCACTCTTCTTTTGATGTAGCAACGAATCAATTTTACGCGCCTTGCGCACAAAATTCACAAAAACAAAATAGAAAGATTCAACTTTCTCTTTTTAAAAAAGCAGTTAACTCTTCTGTATTTCAAAAAAACAATTTTTTCTGGACAACTTTTGGAAATGATCAATTGTGGCGCTCAGCTACGCCTTTTGTTTTTGCAATTATTCAAAAACGTTTTTTATTCACAAAAAATTTACTTTTATCAAAAATGCTTTTCTTTGAAAATAAAAATCAAAGAAAACTCCCACCAAGCCCACCAAGTTCATCTATTTTAATGCCTTCTAAAAAGTATGAAAATTTGAAACGAACTGAAACTGATTTTGTTCAAAAAGGTCGTTTTTCTATTAATGAAAAAATTCAAATGCATCAACAACAAAGATTTTTAAAACAATTATATAATATTCCTGTACAACAATATTTCCGATCAGAAGGAATTCAAAATCGTCAAACATTTTTTAGTAGTTCTTTTCAAGAATTAGCTTATATAGATTCTTTAACTCGACGTACAAGTTCGAGTCATTTTTATCAAAGAAAATATTTAGGAATTCGACATCGTTTTTCAAATGTTCATCAATGGTGGAATGGTTTTTTACCTGAACATAATACTGAAACAACATATTTAAGTGATGTTGATTGGCGAACAATGTTTACATCTGAAACTACACAACAAAAAGAAATAACTTCATTCAAGAATTCAACACAACAAACTTTTTTAAAAGGTCAAAAAATGGAAAAACAAACTCTTTCTTCTGAAAAGTCTTTCAATCAAACTTTTGAATTAACGATGGATTTTCCAGATGCTGAACAATATTATAACCCACGAAATCGAAGATGGTATTTTCATGGAAAATCATTAATAAACAATCACAAAAATGTTTCATATTGGTTCACATTTCATATGAATTTGCAATATGAAATTTATTATCATTATTTAATGCAATCATTTCATGAAATGTTTCAATATTTTGATAAAAATCGTGAAATGTTTGATTATTTCATTTTTCATTTATTACGAAAAGGATTTTTAAAAGAACTTGATTGTTTAACAACAATTTCTCGCTTTAAATAATCATAAGAAAAAAACTTTTTTCTAAGGTTTTTTTTTTATGATTTTTTTTGTTCTAGTAGTCATTTTTTGCTTTCTAGAAAAAGCAAAGAAGGACTACTAGAACAAAAAAATTCTTCAAGTAAAAAAATGTTTTTTGTATTTTCCTTTTTTAAAATTTACGCACGCTGCTTTTTTTTACTTTTTTTACTTTTTTTACTTTTTTTTTGCAAAGCAAAAAAAAAAGCAAAGCAAAAAAAAAAGCAAAGCAAAAAAAAAAGCAAAGCAAAAAAAAAGTCAAAAATCTCTAAAAAAAATAAAAAAAAAGTTTTAAAAATTCTTTACTTTGTTTTTTTGCTTTTTACCATAAAAGTTTTTTTTTTGTAAAAAATTTTTTTACTAAAACAAAATTTTTTTTTGTTTTTTTATTCATTAAAAGAACATTCTATTTAAAAAGCATCATTGAAAGAATAAAAAAACAAATTCAATTCTTTGATGAAATTTGTTTTGTTTATTAATGGAGAAAGATTAGAATACAAAATACTAAATTTTTCTTCCTGGCTAGCACCATCAAATATCAACAAAAACAATTTTTAAACAACTATAGGGGCAGATTTAAAATTATTTTCTTTGTTTTTTGCTATTTTCAAAAAAATAGAATATAATATTAATGGTTGTTATAATTTTACTGATTATTTTTCGGAGGAAATAAATATGAATCCAATTGTTGCTGCTGCATCTGTTGTATCTGCTGGATTAGCTGTTGGTCTTGCTGCTATTGGTCCTGGTATGGGTCAAGGTACTGCTGCTGGTTATGCTGTTGAAGGTATTGCTAGACAACCTGAAGCTGAAGGAAAAATCCGTGGTGCTCTTTTATTAAGTTTCGCTTTCATGGAATCTTTAACTATTTATGGTCTAGTGGTAGCTTTAGCACTTTTATTTGCTAACCCATTTGCTTCTTAATTTTTCTTTTTTTTAAAGAAAGGAAGAACACTTTTGAGACTTTCAAAATTTGTTCTTCCTTTCTTTTTTTAAATAAAAAGAAGTTAAAGAATATTAAACAGCAAATATTTTTTTTGCAAAATTCAGTTTTTACTTTAAAAAAATTTTTAAAGTGCATGAATTTTTCAAAAAATACTTTTTAGTAAAGAAGATTAGTCTTGAAAAATAAAAAAATTGTTCAAAACAATTTTACGCTTTCAAAAAATTTTTAAAGCGCACTGAAATCAAAAATATTTTATATTCGTTTTTTTATTCATATTTAATATTGTGTTCCTTTTTCTTTTATTTAGAGAATTTTGTGTATTGTCCGCCCTTTGAAAGGGTCCAATATAAATTGGATTTTTGACTATTTTTACGCGCTGCTTTAACTTTTTTTTTGCAACGCAAAAAAAAAGCAAAGCAATGCGCTTTGCCTTTTTTTTTGCAACGCAAAAAAAAAAGTTAAAAAAGTGAAATAAAATTTTTTTTTATTGAAATTAAAGAGTCGAGTTTAGAAAACGGATATTGGAATAAATAGAACTTTTGAATTTACTCTTTAAAAGTTTTTGTGAAAAATTTTTCCTTTAAAAATAAGGACAAGTTGTTTCAAATTTGAGTTTTGATTGATCTCAAAAAATCAAAAGAAGAATTTCAATTTTTATTTTTGACTTTTTTGATATTTTTTGTTCAAATAAAGAACAAAAGAAAAATTTTTGATTTATTCCAGTAAATGAATTTTTTATTTTTTTTTATGAGTTTTTCTTTTTTATTTTTAGGAAACCTGCCTTTAGCTGAAGGTTTTGGTATTAATACAAATATTTTTGAAACAAATATTATTAACTTAGCAGCAGTTGTTGCTATTGTTATTTCATTTGTTGGTAAAAATTTATCAGCTTTATTAGAGGATCGTCGAAAAACAATCCTTAACAATTTACAAGAAGCTAGTCAAAGAGCTGCTGAAGCACAAGAACGTTTAAATATTGCAAAAAACCAATTAGAATTAGCTAAGAAAAAAGCAACTGAAATTCGTGAAGACGGTGTATTAAGAGCAACACAAGAAATGAACAATTGTGTAGTTCAACATGAAGAAAGACTTTCGAAATTAGAAGAATTTAAACAAGAAACTGTTCAGTTTTATCAACAGAAAGCATTCAAACAAGCTTATATTTATATTATTTCACGTATCATGAGTCGTGTTAAAGAAAGATTAAATAAAGGTCTTGATGCTACATATCATGTTGTGGTAAACAATTTCTATGTCTCTCGTTTTACTGAATATAATCCATAAAAGATGTTTGTTTCTCTTTTCTATTTTTTTTAGTTTTTACAAAATTTTGTATTGTGAAAAAATAAAAATTTTGTAAAAACTAGAAAAAAATAATAAAATAGAAAAAGTTCGAAACAATACATTTTTAAAATTTTAAAAACTGAATTTTACGCTAAAAAAAATTTTTCAAGCGCATAAAAAAAATTTTTCAAGCGCACGAATATTGCGCTAAAAAAAGTACAAAAAGAATCAATTTTTTTATTTTGTTTGAGTGATTTGAATAAATTTTTTTCCTGAAGACTTTGTCTTTTTTTGTTTGTAACTCTTCTTTATTTACCTATGGGTAAAAGAGAAAAAATGCAAAACTTCTTATTTACAAAAGTAACAAACAAAAAAACAGTGGGTCAGAACTTTAGTTTTTATGAATAAAAAATGAGTGTTTATGGTTTTTTTTTTAAAGCAATAGATTTTATGATTCTAAACATTTTCAAAAAAAAGAGTGAAAGTATAGAGAATTTTAATAATTTCAAAATTCTTTTAAAAAGAAAGTTTTTTGACGAACTTAAGATTTTTCAGTTTATTTAAAAAAATTTTTTTTTTTGAAAAAAACAAATTGTTTTTTGTTCAATTCTATTGAATATTCAAAAAATTTTCTTTTTTTGAATTTTTTTTATTATTTAAAAGAATAACAATTTTTCTTCTAAATACAAAGACTGACTTTTTTCAATTTTCAAAAAAATTGCTATGATTCAATTGTTTTAGATTTTGTATTCCTCCTAGAGGTATTACCCGTGGAAACGCTATTTAACGGAACACTAACAGTAGGTGGTCGTGACCAAGAATCTACTGGTTTTGCATGGTGGGCAGGAAATGCTCGTTTAATCAACCTTTCTGGAAAACTTTTAGGTGCACACGTAGCTCACGCTGGTTTAATTGTTTATTGGGCTGGTGCTATGAATTTATTTGAAGTAGCACACTTTGTACCAGAAAAACCTATGTATGAACAAGGTTTAATTTTATTACCACACTTAGCAACTTTAGGTTATGGGGTAGGTCCTGGTGGTGAAGTAATTGATACATTCCCTTACTTTGTTTCAGGAGTATTACACTTAATTTCTTCAGCTGTTTTAGGTTTTGGTGGTGTATATCACTCATTAATTGGACCTGAAACATTAGAAGAATCATTCCCTTTCTTCGGTTATGTATGGAAAGATAAAAATAAAATGACAAACATTTTAGGTTACCACCTTATCATTCTAGGTATTGGTGCTTGGTTACTGGTATGGAAAGCTATGTATTTTGGTGGTGTTTATGACACATGGGCTCCAGGCGGTTTTTTTAGCCGAGGTGGAATTTTGTTTTGCATTGGTCATGAAATGTCAGCAAATTTGACTGCAAATTTTTGAACAATTCAAAAACCAAGTTCCATTGTACAATCTGCTCAATAAGGAGAACCTTTTCTTGAAGTTTCTTTTCATTTTTCACACAATTGTTTTTTGGTTTTCAAAAAAAAATCAAAGAAAAAAAAACGTCCCAAAACCTTTACTTTTTTGGAGGTTTTCAGCAACTGTTCTTTTTGTTTGTGAAAGGAAAACCCGAAAATCTTGAAAACAACTCCTTCCTGCGTTTTTGAATGTTCTTGAAATTGTTTGGAACTTTCTTTTTTTACAAAAAAAGAAATCACTTCAGAAGAATCAAACACTGTTACTTTGTACAAACTCTTTCAATAGAAATATAGAACATTTCTATCCAAATCAAAGTGAAAATCTGTTCATTTATCATGAACCTGATCTTTATCGTCTTGAATGTTTCAAGACAGGGAAAATTTACATTGGTGACTCAACGAATGTTCTTGGTCGTTTCCACAAACATAATCGGAATTTAGACAAAAACAGTAGTGAAATCACAGCAATGCAACAAGATTATAATCAATTTTCGTCCTCTTAAAAAATTTTTTTAGCGTAAATTCTTTTTCTTTTCATGTTCTTTTTTATGGTCCTGAATGGAGTGAAAGAAAAAAGACAATTGGAAAAAGAAGTTGAAATTCTTTGAACTTATAGACCTGAACAAGTTTATAATTGCCATCCAGATCAAATTGAACCATCTACCAAAAACTCTAGAATCATTGTTGAAATTAATTGACAAATTTATCAAAGTGTAGCTGCAGTTCACATGAACTGCAACTCTTTGAAAAGAAAATTTGAGTTGTTTTACAAAATAAACATCCAGGTTTTTGAATTCTAGATCGAGTTGTCCAAGGTTATACTCCAGTTCTCATAGAAGGGGTTAAATTTGAATCTGTAAAAGCTGTTGTTGAAGCAGGATTTGCGATCAATCGTTACCAATTTCTAAGACGATTAAATTCACGTTCAAAAAAATGGTCCCAATGGGTCTATAAATATGGCAAAAGAACAAGTGGTCCTCCAGAATCTTTCGAATTTTTCTAATTTTTGTTGAAAATCAGTAGCCTAAAAATAAAAGTTTGAGGAAGGTTTTTAGGACAGGACAAACATTTCATGTTTTGATTTGGAATATGGTGATTCTTGGTTTTTTCTGTTTTTTGTTTTCTTTCTTTTTTCTTTTTTCCTTTGGCCTTTTAGCAAGCAAAAAACAAAGGTTTTTTGCAACTTTTTCCAAGCAACAAACAAAGTTTGTTGCAGCTTTTTCTTTTTTGTTTTAACAAAAAAAGAAAAAGTTTTTTTGTTTTCCTTTTGGAAAAAAAAAGAAAAAAAGAAAGAAAAATAAACAAAAAAAAAGCGAAGCGCATTGCTTTGCAAAAAAAGTAAAAAAAGTAGAACAAAACTTCAAAAAGTGCATTGCAAGGAGTAAATAATGCGTTTTTTGAGTAAAAAAACGCACTTTTTGAGTAAAAAAACACATCTTTTTACTCAAAAACCATATCTTTTTGGCGAAAAACAATTCGATTTTTTATCTTTTTGGTTTTGCTGTTTTTATTCCTTTGGTTTTTTACTGTTTTTGTTTCCGTTTTTTTACTTTTTTTTTTTGCTTTGCTTTTTTTTACTTTTTTTTTGCTTTGCTTTTTTTTTTGCAAAGCAAAAAAAAAGCAAAGCAAAAAAAAAGTAAAAAAAAGCAAAGCAATGCGTAGTTCTTTTTTTTTGCAAAGTGAACAAAGCATCATTCAAAAAAAAGGTTAACGACTATCTAATTTTTTTTCTAAATTTGTAAAATGTTTCATATATCAAGGTGAAATGTTGAAAAAAAAGAAAAAACAAAGAGTAGTGACAAAGTGGTCATGAAAAAGCAGAGAATTTTTCAAAAATGTGTGAAAATTTTTTTTTTTTGGTTGGTTTTGGTTTCTTTTTCGGCAAGTTACAAACTTTGTTTGTTGCTTGTTTTTACCCTTTGGTAAAAACTTTTTCTTTAAGATAAAAAGCTGTCTTTTTGCTTGCAAAAAACCTTTGTTTTTTGCTTGCCAAAAAGCCAAAGGAAAAAACAAAAAAATGAAAAAAAAAAAGCCAAAAAAACCAAAAAACGCATTCTTTGAAAAATTCAAGATATAGTCTGATCTTTACATCAATGTAAAGAAGTTTATTTTCTTGAAAGTTGATAAATGTCTAGAAGACTGAAGAATTTTCTTGAACAAAGAACCAAGTGAATGAAAGATTCACTTGAACACAGATGGGAGACGTTCGTATTATTACAAACCCAACTACAAATGCTGCTGTTATCTTCGGTTACTTATTAAAATCACCTTTTGGTGGTGATGGTTGGATTGTAAGTGTAGATAATATGGAAGATATTATTGGTGGTTTGGTTCAATAGGCCACCTTTTTTATCAATAAATACTGAGTGAATTGCAAAAACAAGAATTTTTTGTTTTTTTTTCTTTCAATATGCAAATTAAGTTGTTTTTTTTTTGTATTTTGCATCACAGAGTGGGCTGGCTTTTCCAGAACATTTTCTTTTTTATTCTGAAACAAAGAATTTGAAAAGATAAAAAGCAAAATATAAAATAGAAGCAAGTTGATCAAGGAGAATGAATTTTAAATAAAACAATTTGTTCATTTGCAACAAAGCAAATTTTTGATCCGTTCTGCGGTGCAAAGTTTGACTGTTCAACGACTAGATTTTGATTTTGAATAAATCAAAAAAAGCGCTCAGCCTTTGAAACTTTTTGCTGTGCAATGGGCATAAAATCAAAAATAAAAAAAAAAACAAAAAAGTTTCAAATTTTTTTTGAATGTGTTCTTTTTTCATGATTTCATAAATTTTGATGTGTTTCTATTTTGTACTGTTCCATTTGAAAATAAAAAAAAAAAAAATCATCTTTGATCGATGTTTTTTTTTTTATTTTGATACCACTGAAAAAAAAATAGCAATATAAAATTTTAAAATTTTTTTACTAAAAAAACTTATGTATAAAAATAGAAAAATTTCTTGGACACAAGAAGAAGTTGATCTTCTTGTAGATTTCTATAAAAAAGAGTTGAAATATGATGACATGTTTCCTTGGTTCTCAAATCGTACAAAAAATGCCTTGATTCTGAAAATTAAAAAACTTTTTTTTTTAAAGACCAAGCTTTAAAAGAAGTCAATATTTTTCATTGAGAAAATTTGACGGATTGTTGGGTTGCTGGTTTGTTTCTTGGCCATGGAAGTATTGATGCTTGGAATAAAGGTCGTTTAAATTTATGTGTGCTGCTTTTTTTTTGCTTTGCAAAAAAAAAAGTGAAAAAACATATTTATTTATTGTATTTTATTGCAAATCATTTTGAGTTTTCATCAAGCAGGGTAAGGCGCTAAAAAAGTCTTGTACATTTAAGTTTTCGAAAAGGTTTATTCTTAATTTGCAAGAAACGTTTTCTATTTACTCAAACAAATTGTATGGTGAGGGAGTGTTCCAGAATTTTTATATTTTCAGCAAATGAAATGTTTTTTATTAGGTCTTTTGTATGTAGATGAAAATACAAAAATTCAAATTTCGAAAAACACCAAATATACAGTTTGTTTTCTTTCATTTTTTGATTTTTGTCAAAAATTATTAAAATCGATTCAAAAAAAAGCAAATTTGTATCTTCATTATAATGAAAGTTCAGCCCAGCAAGTTGAGATGAAAACTCCTGGTTCTGACCTTGCCTCTTTAGAATTGGCGGAAGTGGATGCAATAAAATTGGTATGTTGCTTGATTGAAGGAAATGAATCATTTGTTGCCACATTAAAGCACAAAATTTCAGATTTTGTAGAAGTTGATATTGAGAATGCTGGACAAATACAAAAACCACCCACTGAACAATGGTTTCAAAGTACTACAAAACGCAAATGGACTTAGCAAGAAAAAGCCAAGTTTTAGCAATATATATATTTTGGACCACCCAACAGTGACTGATGAAATAATTGCAACGCACTTTAATCGTTCAATATGAGTAATTGCACATCAATGTCAAAAATTGGGCTTGAAAAAAACAAAAAATTCAATAGGAAAATTTACACGTACTGCTTTTTTTTTTTGCTTTGCAAAAAAAAAGTCAAAATTCAAATATAAAATATACATCTGAAGAAATTTTGTTGATTTTCAAAGTTTTAAATTTTTGTGAATGTCGAACTCAAGATGTTTTTACAAATTGAGTGAACAAACTCAATTCTTTACCCAATCAAACAACAACTTGTACACTTCGAGGTGTACGACAATATATATAAAATATATTGATGGGAAACAAAAAGTAAAAAAAAAACATAAAACAAAAACAATGAAAGTTCATGAACGAATACATTTCAAAAAAAACTATTGAAGACATAGTCTGAACTTCAAGGTAACTTGAAGTTGATTTGTTTCTTCGTTTTTCATAAAAAAAAATGAAAAATAAAAAATGAAGAAATAAACAATCTGTCAATGACAATATGTTCATTGTCAGGAACAATTTTGCATATCTGGATTGGAACTTTAAACATTTTAGGTGGTTTATGGCACATTTACACTACTCCATGGCCTTGGGCACGTCGTGCTTTTGTTTGGTCTGGAGAAGCTTATCTTTCTTACAGTTTAGGTGCTATTTCTTTAATGGGATTCATTGCTTGTTGTATGTCTTGGTTCAACAACACAGCATATCCAAGTGAATTCTACGGTCCAACAGGTCCTGAAGCGTCACAATCACAAGCATTTACTTTCCTTGTTCGTGACCAACGTTTAGGTGCAAACGTAGCTTCTGCACAAGGTCCTACAGGTCTTGGTAAATATTTAATGAGATCACCAACAGGTGAAATTATCTTTGGTGGTGAAACAATGCGTTTCTGGGATTTCCGTGGTTAACCAAATGGCCTCGGTCTCAATCCAAAAAGATTGAAAAAACAAAAAAAATGGGTGAATTGCAAGGAAAGAAAGCATTCTCACTTGCAGCGAATCATTCACATGATCGTTCAACGACTCAACAGCGCCCATCATTTCAAGAATCCAATTCCTATTGAATTCTTTAATGTTTTGAACACATAGTCTGAACTTTGAAGAAATTCAAAGAAAAGAGTTCAAACTCTCTTTCCAAAGTGAAAGTTTAAGTATTTTTCGAAATTTTTCTTCTATTTCATCTTTCTTTTCACCATATTTTTTTCCTCTCTTGGTTGTGTTTAGTATCTTTCTTTCTGGGTTTGTTTCTGCACAGTTTAATTAAAAAAAGAACGTTGTTTTTTGTGTTTTGTCTTTTTAAAACACCGGTTCTGGTGAAATGAGCTCCACAACTAAAATTCATATTTCTTTTTGAAAAGAACCAGATGTTTATGGAATTTTGGATGTTTAAAATGACTGTTCTTATTATGGAGAAACAAATTGTTTATTAAATTGGGCTCAAATTCATTGGTCTCAATTGAGAAAGAGAACGCACTTGTGTGGTAGACTTTTTGAAGCTTTCCAAGAACAAAATAATGAAGCAGGATTTTAGTTTTTTGTTCTTGTTTCAAGTTCAGATTGGAGTACAGCAAAAAAACGTCAAGAATTTAAAGATTTGGTGATTCAAGAAAATTCTTCAAGATATTCTAATCAAACACAACAAAACGGTTATATTACCCTTCAACAATTATTTGTGCAATTATGTACAAAGGAAGACGTTATGATTCTGTTCATGGTACACTTTGTGACACCGAGCATGTTCAAATTTTGAGAACAATGTTCAAACAGAAATTTGCTGATTTTACTATTGATAATGTGTATTATCTGGAAAAAAAACAACAAGAATCAATTCCTATTTTTGCAAGAAAAGAAAATGGTCCTTTAGTTTTTTTTCCCAGTATTCGTGTTGTTGTTCTTACAGGCTTTGAAGGCAATTGAGTTCTTGCAACACAAAATGTTCAACAGAACATTGATAGTTGGCATTATGTAGCTTTTGATGAACAAGGGAATCCACTTTGGAATAATGAACTCCAAGAAGGTGATTGAATATATGAAATGTATTTCGAACAATTTGAACAAGAATTTTGAACAAATTTGCCTTGGTTAGAACCATTACGTGGTCCTAATGGTTTAGATTTAAACAAATTAAAAAATGATATTCAGCCATGGCAAGAAAGACGTGCTGCTGAATATATGACTCATGCTCCTTTAGGTTCATTAAACTCTGTAGGAGGTGTTGCTACTGAAATTAACGCTGTTAACTTTGTATCTCCACGTTCTTGGTTAGCTACTTCACACTTTGTTTTAGGTTTCTTCTTCTTTGTAGGTCACCTATGGCATGCTGGACGTGCACGTGCTGCTGCTGCTGGATTTGAAAAAGGTATTGACCGTTTAGATGAACCAGTATTATCAATGAGACCTTTAGACTAA